TAACTGATCCGGATGCTAGAAAAAGTAAAGCTTTTGAATAGGCATGAGTAATTAAATGAAAGATACCAGCTTCATATGAACCAATACCCAAAGCAAGCATCATATATCCTAATTGAGACATAGTTGAATATGCTAAACTTCTTTTTAAATCTGGTTGAGCAATAGCTAAACTTGCACCTAATATAGCAGTAATAGCCCCAATCCAAGCAATAATATCTAACATTAAAGGTAACATTTCAAAAATAGGAAAAAGTCTAGCAACTAAAAAAATTCCTGCTGCTACCATTGTAGCAGCATGAATTAGAGCAGATATTGGAGTTGGACCTTCCATAGCATCTGGCAACCAGATATGTAATGGAAATTGAGCAGATTTAGCAATTGGTCCGAGAAATAATAATATTGCACATATAATAGTAAATGTTAAATTAATAGAATTATTATTAATCAATTGGTATAAACGATCTTGAATTGTATCAAATTCAAAACTATTGGTTAACCAATAGAATCCAAGTATTCCTAAAAGGAGACCAAAATCTCCAACCCGATTAGTAACAAAAGCTTTTTGACAAGCAGAAGCTGCAACAGGTCTTGTAAACCAAAAACCTATTAATAAGTATGAGCACATACCTATTAATTCCCAAAAAGCATAAACTTGGATTAAATTAGGACTTAATATAAGACCTAGCATGGATGCTGTAAATAATCCTAAATAGCAAAAAAACCTTATATAACCTTGATCATGAGACATATAGCCATCACTATATATCATTACTGTTACTGCTACAGTAGTAACTAAGACTAACATTACAGAACTTAATGGATCAATTAAATATCCTATTTCTATATTTAGATTATCTGTAATAATCCATGGCCATAAATATTTATAAGCTATATTATTACTTATTTCTTCTATTAATATTAGAAAAGATAGAATCATACTAATAGACATTAACCCAATACTGCTTAAACTAGATAAGTATCGAAGACTTCTAGAACCACGACGAAAAGATAGAAGACCAACTCCTATTATAATAGAACCTAAACATGGTAATAAGGGAATAATCCAAGCATATTGAAATAATAGTTTCATAAAAAAATATAGTTAGCTATCTGCTAAAATGTTATTCATTATGTTGTGATGAAACAACATTGAATTTAGATCTTATGGTAACAATCTAAATAATAAATCTTGTAAGATTAAAAATATTATAATACAATAATCCAAATTAATATTTTAAATTTAAACATATGTTTTAGTAACACAACTATTAAAGAATATAATTAATATTGATTATATTCTTTAATAGATTTGTCAATATATTGTTTAAAAAAGCAATAACATAAATTATATATAACATAATATATATATTAACTAAACTATTATCAATTATGAGTACTTATGCTATTATTGAACTTGGCGGTAAACAATTACGAGTAGAACCAGGTAGATTTTATGATACGAATCATTTTTCATCTACTACCTTACGATCTTTAGGACAGAATAATAAAATGCTTATATTTAGAGTATTGATGATTCGTCATGGATTAGAAACAAGTTTAGGACATCCTTGGTTAAAAGATGCAGCTGTAAAAATTCGTTTATTACATCATTCACGTCAAAATAAAGTAATTATTTATAAAATGAATGCTAAAAAAAAAACACGTCGTAAAAATGGTCATAGACAACATTTAGGACGTTTTATTGTAGATGCAATTGAATGGCAAGGGAAGAATTTGTATTCTACATAATTTTTAACATTTTTAATTCAAAATATGGATGTTCTTTAATAGAATAAATTTGATTGACAAAATGTCTAATAACAATATAAAGTTAGACATTTTGTCAATTAATATTTTTTTGAAATTTTAAAAAAATATTAAAAATCATTTTAGAAATTATAGTTTCTATAGTTTGATATAAAAGATAAATTTTATATTATATTTAAATTGACTTTAGCATTATATAATAAAATAAAAAAACTATTTATAAAAAAAATTATCTTAATTAATTAGAGGAGTCAGTTAACTTACTTTCAGAAATGTAAGAAAAACTTTTCGATCCACCTTTTAAAATAGATTTAGCCAAGGATAGTGCTTTTAATGCTGATTTAGAAGCTTTGACTTTCCAAATAGATTTTCGTGTACGTTTTTTTGATTTAGATGTACGTTTTTTAGGTACTGCCATAATTAATTATATGATATTAGTTATAAATATATAAAAAAATATAAAATATAAAAAATTTAGATATTTTTTATATAAATTTTAAAAAATATCTAGAAAAAATCATAATTTATAAAAAATTTATAATATGAATCTTTAGAAATTATTCATCTGAATTAATATTAATATGATATGTGGAGTAAAACAACTAATTGTCAAACAATATAAATAATTTTAAAAATGATTAGAAGGAATTTAAAAAATCATTAGAAAATATGAATCTATATAAGATAGACAGATAAAAATAATAATTGAATTCTATATGCTCAAGGTTTATGATTTAAAACCATTTTAAATTCATTTAATTAAAAAATTATTTATGTGTTTATGTTATATAATTTTAATATAAACTAATTCAAAATTTTAAATTCAATTCTATTGATTGTCGGAGCAGTGGGATTTGAACCCACGACCTCCATCACCCCAAGATGATACGCTACCAAACTGCGCTATGCTCCGTACAAAAATATTCTTTTCAATTAATTAGTTTAATAATATTTTTTATATTTATTAGATATAATAACTCAAAATTTTCAATTTTTTTATATTGACATTGAACTATAATTTATGTTATTATGTGTTTTGCATATGCCGTCATGGTGGAATTGGTAGACACGCTGCTCTTAGGAAGCAGTGCTTAAGCATCTCGGTTCGAGTCCGAGTGACGGCAATTTAATTAATCTTTTTTATATAAAAATATTACCTATATACATGCTTGAAAAGCAAAAATTTAATTTTATTAAGATACTTATTATTTCTCCCCAGGTAGGATTTGAACCTACGACAAATCGGTTAACAGCCGACCGCTCTACCACTGAGCTACTGAAGAATCATAAGGTTTTAATGTTTTTATATTGAAAATAAAAAATCTTTCCGATTATTTTTATAATATTTAAATCAAAACAAATGAGAGAAAAAGTTAATTCTTATTGCTTTAATAATCGATGTTATATAGATATAATCAACTATAATAATATCAAATTCATAGTATTTAGTCAAGTTGAATTCAATTGAATTATCTAGCCAAGCCTATATAAACATGGTATTATTATTATAAATCTAAAAACTATTTAGATATAGATAATGAAAGTAGTAAAAAATTATTGCTATATATTCAAAATAGTCAAGTTATTATAATTTACAAATAAAAAAGTCAAATTCATTATTTAATAAATAACTTCATTTTAGGAGGAGTTTAACGTGAAAATAGCAGTTTATGGAAAAGGTGGTATTGGAAAATCAACAACTAGTTGTAATATCTCAATTGCTTTAGCAAGACGTGGTAAAAAAGTTTTACAAATTGGTTGTGATCCAAAACATGACAGTACTTTTACATTAACAGGATTCCTGATACCTACAATAATTGATACTTTACAATCAAAAGATTATCACTATGAAGATGTATGGCCAGAAGATGTAATATATAAAGGTTATGGTGGTGTAGATTGTGTAGAAGCAGGAGGTCCTCCAGCAGGAGCTGGATGTGGAGGTTATGTTGTAGGAGAAACAGTTAAACTTCTAAAAGAACTTAACGCATTTTATGAATATGACATAATACTTTTTGATGTACTAGGTGATGTAGTATGTGGAGGTTTTGCAGCCCCATTAAATTATGCAGATTATTGTATAATTATAACTGATAATGGCTTTGACGCTCTTTTTGCGGCTAATCGTATTGCAGCTTCTGTAAGAGAAAAAGCCCGTACTCATCCATTACGCTTAGCAGGTTTAGTAGGTAATAGAACATCTAAACGTGATTTAATTGATAAATATGTTGAAGCTTGTCCTATGCCTGTATTAGAAGTTTTACCTCTTATAGAAGATATCAGAGTATCTCGAGTAAAAGGTAAAACTTTATTTGAAATGGCAGAATCTCAACAAAGTTTAAATTATGTGTGTGAATTTTATTTAAATATTGCAGATCAAATACTTGCACAACCAGAAGGAGTTGTACCAAAAGAAGTACCAGATAGAGAATTATTTAGTTTATTATCTGATTTCTATTTGAATCCAGTTAATGAAAATAAATCAGATAATATAGAAGAATCTAGTTTAGATTTTATGATGGTTTAAAATAATAAATTTTTATTTTATAAAACATACAAATAAAAATAAATTAATATTTAACTAAGGACCTAAATTAGATACTAATTTTAAAATAGGTCCTTAGTAATTAAATAAATAATGGAGATTTGATTTATGTCATTAACGTCTGATACTTTAAATTTTGAATGTGAAACAGGAAATTACCATACTTTTTGTCCTATTAGCTGTGTAGCTTGGTTGTATCAAAAAATTGAAGATAGTTTTTTTCTTGTAATAGGCACTAAAACTTGTGGTTATTTTTTACAAAACGCTCTTGGTGTAATGATTTTTGCAGAACCTCGTTATGCAATGGCAGAATTAGAAGAAGGTGATATCTCAGCTCAATTAAATGATTATCAAGAATTAAAACGTTTGTGTTTACAAATTAAACAAGATAGAAATCCTAGTGTTATTGTATGGATTGGTACTTGTACTACAGAAATTATCAAAATGGATCTAGAAGGGATGGCACCGAAATTGGAAATAGAAATAGGTATACCTATTGTTGTGGCTAGAGCAAATGGTTTAGACTACGCTTTTACTCAAGGAGAAGATACTGTCTTAGCCGCAATGGCTCATCGTTGTCCTGAAATTATAGTTAATAAAACACTTTTTAATCAAAAAGAACAAAGTATAAAAAGTTTATTTTCTTTTTTACCTATTAAAGAAACATTAAAGAATGTAAACTATGTAAATACTATAAATACTGTAGAGTTAGATAATCAAATAATTAGTCATCCTCCATTAGTATTATTTGGATCTTTACCTTCAACAGTAGCTTCCCAATTAAGTTTAGAATTAAAACGTCAATCTATAGAAGTTGCCGGTTGGTTACCAGCACAAAGATATACAGACTTACCATCATTAGGTGCAAATGTTCACGTTTGTGGAGTCAATCCATTTCTTAGTAGAACTGCCACTACATTAATGAGACGACGCAAATGTAAATTAATTAGTGCACCTTTTCCGATTGGTCCAGATGGAACACGTGCTTGGATTGAAAAAATTTGTACAGTTTTTAATATTCAACCTAAGGGTTTAGAAGAAAGAGAAAAATTAATATGGGAAGGATTAAAAGATTATTTAGATTTAGTTAAAGGCAAGTCTGTCTTTTTTATGGGTGATAATTTGTTGGAAATATCCTTAGCTAGATTTTTAATTCGTTGTGGTATGATTGTATATGAAATAGGCATACCTTATATGGACAAAAGATATCAAGCAGCAGAATTAGCATTATTACAAAAAACCTGTGCTGAAATGAATGTTCCTATACCAAGAATAGTTGAAAAACCTGATAATTATAATCAAATACAAAGAATGCGTGAACTTCAACCAGATCTAGCCATTACTGGAATGGCTCATGCTAATCCATTAGAGGCGAGAGGTATTAGTACCAAATGGTCTGTCGAATTTACATTTGCACAAATTCACGGTTTTACAAATGCTAGAGATATTTTAGAATTAGTTACTAGACCTTTAAGACGTAATCATAGTTTAAAAGATTTAGGTTGGACTAATTTAGTAAAAAAACAAAATATTTTAATTGAAAAATAAAATCATAAATATTTATTATTATGATTTATGAATTAATAGTATTGCTATTGTGCAATTTCAGAGTTAAAATCTACTTTTGAGCTTCGAATATAATTTCGTTCTTTATTTATTTCCAATTTTATCTTATTTAAAACTATAGATTAAACAATATATTCAATTATATATTTTTTAATCTATAGTTTTGAATAATTGTGATGAATTTAAAATTAAAATTTAACTTATATCCCACTCCCAAGCTCTCAAATGTTGAGAATTAAATTATGATAACAATCTCTCCTACATTCTTATCTATTCTTTGGCATCAAATTCCATTATTGATTGCTAAAACAGAACCTTTATTTTTATTTGGCTTATATTATGGTCTTTTAGCAACCTTACCGTTAAGTCTTTCACATATGTTATTTATACGTAATCGACTTTTAGAAGGTCCTATAAGTGCAAAAATGACAATGGCAGGTTTGTTGATTGGACAATTAAGTATAATTTTTTCTATATATTTTACACCATTTTATGTAGCATGGACACAACCACATTTTATATCTTTTCTTGCTATTCCATATATGTTATGTCATTGGCAAAGAATTCGTTATTTGCAACATTTTGAAACTTTAAGAGAAATTAAATCGTGGAATGATTGGCGTCTTGTTACTGCTTTTTTGGATAGTTTTTTATTACAATTACTGAATCCAATTCTTTTACCTAATCCTGTTTTGGCAAGATTTATTAATGTATTCTTTTTTCGTTATAGTAATAATTTTATTTTTTTAATAGGTACTTTTTGTGGTTGGTTAACTGGTTATACTATATTATATAAATTAACAGTATGGTTTAGAAATCGTTTAGAAAAAGATGCTAATGTTATATATCCTCTTTTAAAATTACTGATTCATCGTACTTTTATACCTATTGTATTTGCTAGTTGGTTATTATATATAGGAAAATTTAGTCAAATACCATGGCAAACCATGCGATTATTTAAATCAAAATTTGTTTTTAATAAATCTTGGCCAGATATAATATTTGATCATAATAGATTACATCGTCCATTTAGAACTTTTGCAGAAAAAACATATGAAATAACTTATGACAGTGGTAAAGAAAGTTCTATTAGAAAAGGTATTCCTAAGCAAAATACATCTCAATTCTTTTTTGAAGAATGTGTAAGTGATGGTAATCGAAGAATTTCTTATACATATCCTTGGACTATAGCAATTTTACATAAAGACTTAAAGAATATTTTACGTCTTCCTAATTTATCTCAAAATCATAAAGAAAATATTTATAAAGAATGGCAATCAAGAAAATTTAAAAGAAAATTAATATTAAATAATTTGATTTTAGGAAAAATTCAGAATTTATCACATTTAAATTTAAATCTTGGTTCTAAAATATTAATTTCTAAAAAAAGATCATCTTTTTATAAAAGTAATATATTAAATAAAAAATATAATATTTTTTCAAAAACACATGATTCAAGATTAAAAACAAATTCTTCTACTTTATTACGAAAATCAGCTTGGATTCCAACTGAATTAATTAGTATTAGTAATAGTAAAAGCAGTTCGTTTTTTTTAAAAAGAAATAAATTGAAAAATTGGATATCTAAAAAATGGCAAAAAACAATGCCATTTGGATTAATTCCACCTTGGGATATCATTAAACAACAAACTATTTATAATTTGTTATTAAAAATAAATAAAGACCTTAAATTGAAAAACTTAGATAAAAATTCTTTAAATAAATTTCAATCTACTATAGATATTACAGATGCTTTACTTATTGATTGGGATATATCTAAAAATGAAAATAATATATCAAATAAAGAAATTAGTTGGATAGGTTTTTTGAAAAAATTTCCTAAAAAAGATAGGAAAATTATACTTGAAACAATTGATACAAAAAGCTTTTACAATTTGGATAAATTATTAAATTTCAAGAAAGTTTATCAATTTACTGGAATTCAATTACAAAAATTGCCTTTATTGCAAAAAGATAATAAATATGTAAATCAAAAAAATATTTCTTCAGAAATTATAAAAATTAATCAATTAAGTAAATTATCTGAGATATATAAAGAGTTACCTGTGAAAAATATTTTATATAAAGATATTGTGGATGGGAATTCAGATATTCGTGTTCGAGAATTGAAAAATACAGCTTATGTTAGAAGAAAAAATGAAGAGTATGAATATCGTGTACTTCGTTTCTCAACTAAACCAGATTTTAGAATGAGATTACCAAAAGGATCATTGCGTGCTAGAAGAAGAAAAAAATTCATTTGGAAATTATTTCATAGTCGTGTAAATTCTCCTTTTTTCTTACGTTTGAAAGAATCAATCCATGAATCTAATTTGATTCCAAAATTTAGAGGTTCTAATGTAAATTTAAAGATATTATTTGAAAATTTATCTTCAACTATACAAAATCAACCAATATCCACAAATTTTCAATTGGAAATGCGTAGACAAGAATTATTAGATCAATGGGACAAAACATATGTTCATTTATTAAGAGGACCTGCATTAATTTTTCAAGCTTTTTTTAGAAGATATGTAAAATTACCTATTTTTATTACTTTAAAAAACATAGGTCGAAAAATTTTAGGTCAAACTTTAGAATGGGATTTAGATTGGGAAGAATGGTTGCAAGAATCATATTTATTTTGTCAATATGACGGAATTGAATTACCAAGAGGAAATTGGCCATCTAGATGGTGTTTTAGTGGAATTCAAGTCAAAATTATTAATCCTTTTCAATTAAAACCATGGCATAAATCATCTAAACAATTGAAAAAACATAAAATTAAGTCTAGTTATTTAACTGTATTAGGATCTCAAGAAAAATTTCCTTTTGGAGAACAAGTATATTATTCTTCTTTTTGGAAACCAGTGCAACGTGAAACAAAGAAATGGTTATATCAAAAAGTATACATACCTACATTAAAGATCGAAGAAGGTATGAATAAATTTTTTCAAAAATGGACACAAAAAATTGTTAAAATTGATTATTTCAATAAACCCATTCAGAATAATTTCGATATAGTTGAATTACATAAATCAGATATTCTCAAAGAAAAATCACATACTAGTAATCAACATGCAAGTATGTCTAAATTAGATAAAACTAATGTAGTTGATAAGATACCTTTAATAGAAGATAAAAAATCGAATCAATTCATATCAGATAATTCTATTAATTCAAAATTAGATATTAATTTTAATAAAAATATTGAAGATTATTCAAAATTAGCTAAAACTAATGAAAGTTTAAATAATGTTAATCAATTTAAAAATAATCATTCAAATAATATTATAGAAATTAATCAAAAAATAACTAAAAATAAGAATTCTTCGCAATTAAAGACAAATATAATTTTTTCTAAAAAGAAATCTAATATTTTGCAAAGAAAAATAGCTTATCCAATTCAAATTCAACTCTTGAATTTACATAAAAAAATTAGTATTTTAAATAAAAATTTTATATATTTAAAACAACAATTATTAAATTGGATTAATTATTCTCCTAGTTCCATTAGAATTTTTGTAAAAAGAAAAATGACTTTGACTTATATTAAATTTGTAAAAGTTATTCAAAATATTATGATTTCTCTTCAAATTTTAATAAGAAGAATTAATGAAAGTGTTAATAAAATTTTCTTGAAAAAAGATTATAATTCTTTATCAATTAGTAAAACTAATGAAATTGAAAATTTAACGAATAAAAAAGAGTATTTGCATCATTCTTTGAATGATCAGAATATTTCCCAAGCTGATATTTTATATAAAACATGGGAAATTCTATTAAAACGTAAACCAAGCTTAACTTCTATTATTCAAAATTGGAATCCTGATTTTTCTATCATGCCATTTGTTGAATCTTCTTTTGCAAAAGAGGGTTTATTACAAATAGATAGACCTGAAATAATATCTGATTCCCAATGGAAAGAATGGTTACAACTTACTTATCGATATATTCCTTCTAGATCGGTTTGGGAAAAAATAATGGCTAATCTTTGGAAATTAAATATAGAAAATAATTTGCAAAATAAAAATAATGTTTTATCAGATTTAAATAATAAATTCTTAATCAATTCAAATCCTAATTGGATTTCTAATTTTAAAAAAACAAGTTTCTTTGAAAAAATTCAAAGATCTGTTAAAAAGAAAAGATTAGAAATTTTATCTCATGAATTCTTAAATTTAAATAATATTCCAAAAATAAATGATTACAATTTATTATCAAATATAACAAATAGATCTATTTTTGTTAATAAAAATAATAAATTCGTATACAAAGATAAAAGTATACAAGATCGTCAGTTTTTTCGTAGATTTATATCTAGATGGTGGTGGAAAAATAAACAAGCTAAAAAAATAATTAGTGATTTAATAAATGATTTCAATTTGAAAGAAGCTGATGCATTAGAGTTAGTTAATTTATTACATTTCAATGCTCCAATTTTTACAGAAAACTTTTTGAGAAAATGGTGGTATCATCCAATTCCTTCTGTATTAGATGATGAAACATTAGTTTATAGAATGATTATTACTAATCTTTTCACTGAAAATAAATTAAATCTTCAAAAACCCAATTCTATTTATTCCATATCTCAATTAAATGAATTATTAGATGAAAAATTATATTTTTATTTATTTAGTCCTGAGGAATTATTAACTTCTAGCATGCAAAGAGAGTTTATGCTATTAAATTCTTTAAATGTAGAAAAAAATTTAGAAGATAAAAAAATTACAATTCATAATAATAACGCGTTATTAAATCAAAAAATATTATCATTTCAATCAAAATTTAATATAAATAATAAAAATATGAAAAAGTATTATAATAATAAAAATTATATTAAATCAAACACTAAACTTTTTTCTTATATTAACAATTCTCAAAAAATTAAAAGATTTATTTGGGCTAGTTATCGTTTAGAAGATTTAGCATGTATGAATAGATTTTGGTTTAATACTGCTAATGGCACACGTTTTGGATCTCTTAGAATTCGTATGTATCCTATAATTTAAAATTTGAATTTATGATATTTTTAACTATGATATCGATATATAAATATATATTGACGTTATAGTTAAAAATATAGGAATTAATATTTATTATATCAATGTATATTAATTCATTCTAATTATGATTAGAATATATGTATAATGTATTATTAATCTATATCTATTAAAATAAAATATATTATCATAATTATATTAAGTATAAAGTTTTTATTACTAATGTAATAATAATTAGTATATTATAATAGAATATTATGATAAATATATATTCATTCTAATTAACTTTTATAAATATATTATGTTCAACAAACAATTTTTATTTACGATTTCCGAATTGAAACAAGGATCAGCAGAATCTCAAATTTCTAATCTTACAGATAGAATTAGAGAACTTACTGATCATTTAAAAATACATAAAAAAGATTATTCTTCTCAAAGAGGTTTATTAAAAATTCTTGGAAAAAGAAAACGTTTATTATCTTATTTAGCAATAAAAGATATAATCATGTACAAAAAATTAATTAGTAAATTAGGTATCAGAAGTTTAAAAGGTTATTTAAAGTAATTGAGTATTGAATTGAATTCATAGTTATTTATATTTAATATTTTATTATTCAAATATAATTTAGAATCTTTCCATAATAAAATATCTTGAATTTAGAATATGATTCCTAATTATTTAACGGGAGAAATTTTTTATGAATATGCTTACTACTAAGACAGGCCCAATGATAGTAAGCATGGGTCCTCATCACCCATCTATGCATGGTGTACTTCGTCTTATTGTTACTTTAGATGGTGAAAATGTAAAAGATATTGAACCTGTATTAGGTTATTTACATAGAGGCATGGAAAAAATTGCTGAAAATAAAAGTATAGTACAATACTTACCCTATGTTACTCGATGGGACTATTTAGCTACTATGTTTACAGAAGCCATAACTGTTAATGCACCTGAAAGACTTGCTAATATTCAAGTTCCTAAACGTGCTAGTTATATTCGAGTAATTATGTTAGAACTTAGTAGAATTGCTTCTCATTTATTATGGTTAGGCCCTTTTATGGCTGACATAGGAGCACAAACTCCTTTTTTCTATATTTTTAGAGAAAGAGAAATGATATATGATTTATTTGAGGCAGCTACCGGCATGAGAATGATGCATAATTATTTCCGTATTGGAGGAGTTGCGGTAGATTTACCATATGGTTGGCTAGATAAATGTTTAGATTTTTGCGATTATTTTTTACCTAAAATCAATGAGTATGAACAATTAATTACTCGTAATCCCATTTTTCGCAAACGTGTAGAAAATGTTGGAATTATTACAAAAGAAGAGGCTATTAATTGGGGATTATCTGGTCCTATGCTTAGAGGATCCGGTGTTCAATGGGATTTACGTAAAGTAGATCATTATGAATGTTATGATGAAATTGATTGGAATGTAGTATCTTTTTCTGGTGGTGATTGTTTAGCTCGTTATTTAGTTCGTATTGGAGAAATGAGAGAATCAGTTAAAATTATTCAACAAGCTTTAAAAGCAATACCGGGTGGTCCATATGAAAATTTAGAAGCTCGTAAACTTAGCCAAGGCAGTAATTCAAAATGGAATGATTTTGATTATCAATTTATTAGTAAAAAGCCATCTCCAACATTAAAACTACCTAAGCAAGAACATTATGTTAGAATAGAGGCTCCTAAGGGAGAATTAGGAATATTTCTTATTGGTGATGATAATATTTTTCCATGGCGTTGGAAAATTAGACCACCTGGTTTTATTAATTTACAAATTATGCCTAGTTTGCTTAAAGATATGAAATTAGCAGACATTATGACAGTATTAGGTAGTATAGATATTATAATGGGAGAGGTAGATCGTTAATATGATATCTAGTATAAATTTTAAAGAAAGAATTATCTTTTTTTTCGAATCATTAGGACTACCTGCAATTCTATCTAAATTTTTATGGATTTGCATTCCTATTATTATAGTAATGCTTATAGCTACTTTAGGTGTATTAGTTATTGTATGGTTAGAGAGAAAAATTTCTGCAGGAGTACAACAAAGAATTGGTCCCGAATATGCTGGTCCTTTAGGTATGATTCAAGCATTAGCTGATGGATTAAAACTTTTATTAAAAGAAGATATTATACCATCTAGAGGTGATCCATGGTTATTTAGTATAGGACCAGGCTTGGTTGTAGTTCCTGTTTTTTTAAGTTATTTAGTAGTTCCTTTAGGCCATGATTTAATTTTGGAAAATATTAATGTAGGTATATTATTTTGGATTGCTCTTTCTTCTATTGCCCCTATGGGTTTATTAATGGCAGGTTATGGATCTAATAATAAATATTCTTTTTTAGGTGGCTTAAGAGCTGCTGCACAATCAATTAGTTATGAAATTCCATTAGCTTTGTGTGTTCTTTCAGTCTCTTTACTTTCTGATAGTTTAAGTACTGTTGATATTGTTGAACAACAAGCAAAATATGGTATTTTGAGTTGGAATATTTGGCGTCAACCAATAGGATTTATAGCTTTTTTAATTGCTTCTTTAGCTGAATGCGAACGATTACCATTTGATCTTCCAGAAGCTGAAGAGGAATTAGTAGCAGGTTATCAAACCGAATATTGTGGAATCAAATTTGGATTATTTTATGTTGGTTCATATTTAAATTTACTAGTTTCATCATTATTTGTTACAATATTATATCTTGGTGGATGGAATTTATCTTTGCCTATATTTAATCTAGATTTAGATAATGTTAATATTTTTCTAAATTTTTTTATAGCTTTAGCTGGTATTGGAATTACATTATTAAAATCATATTTGTTTATTTTTTTATCAATTCTAACCAGATGGACTTTACCAAGAGTTAGAATGGATCAATTATTAGATTTAGGATGGAAATTTCTTCTTCCTATTTCTTTAGGCAATCTTTTAATTACTGCTTCTTTTCAACTTACTTTATCCTAAAATAATATAAAATATAAAAATAAAATATTATTTATTCTTAAAAATTAAATTATGTTTAATATATTTAATGGTGTTAAAACGTATAGTCAAGAAGCTTTACAAGCAGCTAGATATATAGTTCAAGGTTTTATGGTTACTTTAGATCATATGAATCGCTTACCAGTTACGATTCAATATCCATATGAAAAATTAATTCCTTCGGAACGTTTTCGAGGACGTATTCATTTTGAATTTGATAAATGTATTGCTTGTGAAGTTTGTGTACGTGTTTGTCCAATCAATTTGCCTGTAGTAGATTGGGAATTTCAAAAATCCATCAAAAAGAAACAATTAAAAAGTTATAGTATTGATTTTGGAGTGTGCATATTCTGTGGAAATTGTGTTGAATATTGTCCAACCAACTGTTTATCTATGACAGAGGAATATGAATTATCTGTATATGATAGACATGAATTAAATTATGATCATGTGGCTCTTGGTAGATTACCTTTTCCTTCACATAAAGATCCTATGGTATATGGTGTAAAAAATTTTGGTTATTTACCAAAAGGAGAGATTACAGATAATTCTCAAAAAGATACTTTAACTCATTAATCTATTATTATAATTTTTATGTAATTTAATAAGTTTCATATCTTAAAACATATATAGAAAAAAGTTTTTATGAATATCATTAATACAACAAATTTTTCTTTTTTTATTATTCTTAGTTTATTAAATATTGGTATTCTAATAGGAACTTTAGGAGTAGTATTTCTTGCAAACATAGTTTATTCTGCTCTTTTTTTAGGATTAACATTTATTTCAGTAGCTCTTCTATATTTGTTATTAGATGCTGAATTTTTAGCTACTACTCAAGTACTTATATATGTTGGTGCTATTAATGTATTAATTTTATTTGCTATAATGTTAGTAAATAAAAAAACAACTCAAAATTTATTAAAAATATATGTAGATATTGATTATATTAGTTTATTATTTAGTTTATCTCTAATGTTTTTTTTAATTCTGATGATCAATAATACTCAATGGCCAATCATTATTGATAATACTAATCTGCCTAGTGATATTAATAGAATTGGATATCAGTTATTAACTGATTTTGTGCTTCCATTTGAATTATTATCTTTATTATTACTTATTGCTTTAATAGGTGCAGTCATTATTGCTCGACGTGAAGGAGAAACTGGATAATTTTTATTATTTTCAAATCTAAAACTTTAATTACAAAAAATTAGATAATTTTTGTTAATTATCATAATTTTATAAAAATATATGATTCTACAAAATATACTTGTATTAGGCGCTTATTTATTTGCATTAGGAATATATGGCATGATTACAAGTCGTAATATGATTAAATTACTTATGTGTCTTGAACTTATGTTTAATGCAGTTAACCTGAATTTGATAGCATTTTCAAATTTTTTAGATCCTAAAGAAATTAAAGGTCAAGTGTTTGCTATATTTATTATAGCTATTGCAGCAGCAGAAGCTGCCATAGGATTAGCAATTGTGTTTGCTATTTACCGCAATCGTAAATCTACTAGTGTTGATCAATTTAATTTATTGAAATGGTAAATTGAATTTTCAATTTATTTTTTAAATTATATTTATATATAGCTATTAAGCTAAAATTATTTTTTAATAAATTTTAAAATTCATTTAGAAATATTTATTATAGATTGCTAATAATTTGAAAAAATAAATATAATATTACAATCTTAGTTTAATAATAATAATTCAAATTATTATTAAACCAGGGTTCTTATGTGTATAATATTATGTTTATATATATTGATACACAAGTTGATGACTGATAATTAATGTTAATTTCAATTCAAGCCTTCAAAATAACTCTATTAGTTTTATTCTATGGCACATTCTGTTAAAATCTATGATACATGTATTGGTTGTACTCAATGTGTTCGTGCTTGTCCTACAGATGTATTAGAAATGATACCTTGGGATGGATGTAAAGCAAATCAAATAGCTTCTTCACCCAGAACTGAAGATTGTGTAGGTTGTAAACGTTGTGAAACTGCATGTCCCACAGACTTTTTAAGTGTCCGTGTTTATTTAGGTGCAGAAACTACTCGAAGTATGGGTCTAGCTTATTAATTGTTTTTATTTTATGAAAAATTAATAAGAAATTGCTAATTCGACTCTTTTGCTTAAGCAAAAATGAAAATTTTTGCTTGAGCAATCAACATTTTTTTATCATTTATTAATTGCTTATTATAAATATTACTATCTTTTAACCTCAATTCCTTAAGGCCTCTTCATCTATCATGAGTCATTTTCCATTATTGACTATAATTGTCCTTTTTCCTCTATTAGCCGGATTATTAATTCCATGGCTTCCTAATAAAGGAAATCAAAATATTAGATGGTATACTTTAACAATATGTTTATTAGATTTTCTTCTTACAAGCTATGCTTTTGGATATCAATATAGCTTTGAAAATAATGAACTTCAATTAATTGATGATTATTCATGGGTAGGAACAATTGAATTTCATTGGCGATTAGGTGTTGATGGAGTTTCTATGCCTTTAATTCTTTTGACTACTTTTATTACTACTCTTGCTACTTTAGCAGCTTGGCCAATTACTAGAAATCCAAAACTATTTCATTTTTTGATGCTTGCAATGTATAGTGGTCAAATTGGTGTCTTTGCTTCTCAAGACATACTTTTATTTTTTGTAATGTGGGAATTAGAACTTATTCCAGTATATTTACTTCTATCTCTTTGGGGAGGAAGAAGGAGATTATACGCGGCTACTAAATTTATATTATATACTGCAGCGGGATCTATTTTTATATTAATGGCTGGTTTAACAATGTCTTTCTATGGATCAGAAGAACCAACATTAAGTTTTACTGCTTTAGCTAATAAACAATATCCTATTAGTTTAGAAATAATACTTTACATTGGATTCTTAATAGCTTATTGTATAAAGTTGCCAGCTTTACCTTTACATACTTGGTTGCCAGACACTCATGGAGAAGCTCATTATAGTACATGTATGTTACTTGCTGGAATTCTTATAAAAATGGGAGGTTATGGATTAATACGTATTAATATGGAACTTCTTCCTAATGCACATGCTATATTTTCTCCATGGTTAGTAGCTATAGGTGGTATACAAATAATATATGGGGCATTAACTTCATTGGGACAATCTAATTTAAAACGAAGAATTGCATATTCTTCTATATCCCATATGGGTTTTGTTATGATTGGAATTGGCTCTTTTACGGATTTAGGTTTAAGCGGTGCCGTAATGCAAATGGTATCACATGGTTTGATAGGTGCAGGTCTTTTCTTTTTAGCAGGAACTAGTTACGACAGAATTAGAACTCTTCGACTAGATGAAATGGGTGGTATGGCTATAGATATGCCTAAAATGTTTGCAATGTTTACTGCTTGTTCCTTAGCATCTTTAGCTATTCCAGGTATGAGTGGTTTTGTAGCTGAATTAATGGTTTTTTTAGGATTAATTACAAATAAAACTTATTCTTTTAATTTTATTGTATTAATAACTTTGATGGAAGGTATTGGTATTATTTTAACTCCTATATATTTGTTATCTATGTTAAGACAAATGTTTTATGGTTATAGTAAAAAAACAAATATTTCAACTAAAATATCCTTAATTGATGCTGGACCTAGAGAATTATTTATAATGACATGTCTTTTTCTTCCAATGATTGGTATTGGCATTTATCCTAATCTTGTAATTCCTTTGTGGAGTAATAAAATTCAAAACATACAAGAACATAATTTAGAAGCATTACAATTAGTAAAAATAGCTGATTGTAAAGGAATTAGTAATAATTTAATTATATTATGTTAATTTTCAAAAATATGTTCTTATTATATTTTTAAAATTTTTATTTTTTATTATTATCCATTCGACAATAATATATTTAAAATAGTAAATTATCGAATGGATAATTTAATTCATTGCATTTATATTTAAATTAATTTTATAATTAACTTAAATAAGCATCCATGGCTGAGCGGTTAAGGCACCCAACTCATAATTGGAGAACTCGCAGGTTCGAGTCCTGCTGGATGCATAATTTATTTTTCAAAATCAAAAACATTATTTATTATTTTAGTAAATATAAACCTAAATAATTCGTTTTTAATATTAATTTATCTTGTTATGAAAATAAAACTTTTGTTTAATATATTTACTATACACAGTACTTTAAAAATGATAATATAAAAATTATATATATTAAATAGTTTTATTTTTAATTATGAAAAACATTTTTAGTATATTCTAAAATTTATATTTAGATTAAAATTATAAATTTTTTATTATTATTCATTTTTGAAATAAAATAATAATATATTATAATTCATTTTTTAGACTTTAATAGAGTTTAGGGTAATCCTATTTTTAAAATTATGGGTATTCGTTTATATAGATCCTATACTCCAGGTACACGCAACAAATCAGTTTCTGATTTTAAAGAAATTATTAAATTTAAACCTCAAAAACGATTAACTTTTGGACAACATAGAAAAAAAGGACGTAATAGTCAAGGTTTCATTACTTCTAGGCATAGAGGTGGTGGACACAAACGTCTTTATCGTCAAATCGATTTTTTTAGAAATAAAATTCATGTCCCTGGAAAAATTGTAAGTATTGAATATGATCCTAACAGAAATGCAAGAATTTCTGTAGTATATTATGAAGATGGTGAAAAAAGATATATTTTACATGCTCGTGGTTTAAATATAGGAGATACAATTTTATCTAGTTCTGAAGCCCCTATTCAAATTGGAAATGCTTTACCTTTAAGTGCGATTTGAATCATTGATTATCTTTATTGGTAAAACCATTTAAGTTCAAAGTAAAACTTAAAATTATATCACTAATTTTGTTAATATTTTATATTAAACAAAAAATACTTAGTAAGGAAACTGAGTGGGGAAAATAGCATGTGATAAAATATATTAAAAATTAAAATTAATAATATGGAAAAAACTCAATTGTTTGAAGCATAAACATTATGTATAGGATTAGCATACCTAAAATATATTTTTATTATATATTTTCTTTATCTCTGATTTGATGGTTAAAGGCAAATTCAGAACTAAATGATAAGGATATTATATTTCTTTTATAGAAATAAAAAATGTTTAAATTGCATCCTAAGTTATTAAAAATTAAATAAATATTTTAAGAAAATCAATGAATTCATTTATACTGAGCTAAATGAATAATCATAAGCCAGATGAAGGTTCAATATAAACCTAAGATGTTATATATTTCGTATTAAAAATATAATATACATATTTAAAGCTGTATGCCTTAAAATAGGCTTGTACAGTTTGGGAAGAGGTTTTTTATTCATGTGACTCAAATTATAAAAAAACCTACTTCAACCAATATTCCGTTAGGAACAGCTATACACAATATAGAAATTCAGGCAGGTAGAGGGGGGAAAATTGCCCGTGCTGCAGGTACGGTAGCACAATTAGTAGCGAAAGAAGGTCATTTAGCTACTTTGAGATTACCATCTGGAGAAGTTCGTATGATATCTCAAAAATGTTTTGCTACAATTGGACAAGTAGGTAATGTGGATTCGAATAATCGTAATATGGGCAAAGCAGGTTCAAAGCGTTGGTTAGGTAAAAAACCGAGTGTCAGAGGTGTAGTTATGAATCCAGTAGATCATCCACATGGTGGTGGAGAAGGTCGTTCTCCAATTGGTCGTAAAAGACCTTTAACGCCTTGGGGGTATCCTGCTCTTGGTAAAAAAACTAGAAAATCTGACAAATACAGTGATATATTTATCATTCGTAAACGTAAATAATAATAAATAATTTATAATATTAATTATTAATTAATTGATGTACTTAAAGGATAGTTTGCAATGGCACGTTCGCTAAAAAAAGGTCCTTTTGTGGCTGATCACTTGTTAAGAAAAATAGAAACTTTAAATTCAAAAGAAGAGAGAAAAGTAATTATTACATGGTCTAGAAGTTCTACCATTGTGCCTATGATGATTGGTCATACAATTGCAGTACATAATGGTAGAGAACATATACCTATATATATAACTGATCGTATGGTAGGTCATAAATTAGGAGAGTTTGCTCCAACTCGTACTTTTCGAGGACATGCAAAAAGTGATAAAAAATCTCGTCGTTAGGAGGAATTATTTGTGAACAAAAGTGGAGAATTTAAATTGGCTGTAAAAGCAATACATAAACGTGCTCCAATATCTCCTCAAAAAGCACGTAGGGTTATTGATCAAATTCGTGGTCATTCTTATGAAGAAGCGCTTATGATCTTAGAATTTATGCCTTATAGAGCATGTTATCCTATTCTTCAATTATTATCTTCTGCCGCTGCTAATGCTAATCATAATTTAAATCTTAGCAAATCTATTTTGTATATAAGCGAAGCGATAGTAAATGAAGGACCAAGATTAAAAAGGTTTCAACCTAGAGCACAAGGGAGAGCTTATCCTATTTCTAAATCTAAATCTCATATCAAAATTACTTTGCAGGCTAAAAATTAAAAAAGAAATATTTATTTTTTATATTCAAAATATAATATTACCTTTCATTTTAATATAGTAAAAATTTATTAGGAAAATAAAATGCATGGGACAAAAGATTCATCCACTTGGTTTACGTTTGGGTATAACTCAAAATCATCAGTCTCATTGGTTTGCTTCGCCGAATCAATATGCAGAATTTCTGAAAGAAGATAGAAGAATTCGACAATGTATTGAAAATTATGTACAAGATTATATGCGTGATTCTGCTAATTCTTCATATGGATATTCAGGCATTGCGAGAATTGAAATTAAAAGAGACACAGAACTTATTCATGTAGAGATTCATACTGCTGGTTTTCCAGCAATTTTAGCTAAGAATCAATCACGAGAACGTGTTAGAACAATTAATTCTACAAAAAATATTAGAGAAAAATTAACAACTCGTAATCAAGGTCAAGAACTCGAAAAGTTATGGCGTTATGTTCAAGAAAATTTAATTTCTCAGCATGGTAAATTTAGAATGACACTTTCTAAAGTTATTAATCCTTATAAAGAAGCTAACATTGTAGCAGAATATATTGCTAGACAATTAGAAAATAGAGTAGCTTTTAGAAGAGCTATGAAACAAGCAATTAAAGATGCTAAAAAAAATGGACAAGTTAAAGGTATAAAAATTCAAATTTCTGGTAGGTTAAATGGTGCTGAAATTGCTCGTGTTGAATGGGCTAGAGAAGGTAGAGTTTCTTTGCAAACTTTAAGAGCAAAAATTGATTATTGCCATTATCCTGCTCATACTAAATATGGAGTATTAGGTATTAAAGTGTGGATTTTTCAAGGCGATTCTTGGTCAAACTAAATATTTGCAATTATTTTTTATTATTTTCCATTTCAGTTTATCAATTTTAAAAATTAAGATCTTTTTTTTTATTCAATTGATTAAAGATTTTAATTAATTTTAGGTAATTTAATATATTTTTTATTACTTTCTATATATTTTATAAATATTTTAAAAATTTAATTATAAGAATCAACTATGCTTAGTCCTAGAAGAACTAAATTTCGTAAATATCATCGAGGTAGAATGAAAGGAATATCATCTCGTGGTAATTCTATAGCTTTTGGAAAATTTGCACTTCAATCTATAGAACCATCTTGGATTACTTCAAGACAGATAGAAGCTGGAAGACGTGCAATGACTAGATATGCTAGAAGAGGAGGAAAAATTTGGATTAGAATTTTTCCAGATAAGCCAATTACAATGCGTCCTGCAGAAACAAGGATGGGATCCGGTAAAGGATCACCTGAATATTGGGTAGCTGTTGTAAAACCTGGACGTATTTTGTATGAAATGAGTGGAGTTTCAGAAGCAGTAGCTAGATCAGCTATGAAAATAGCTTCTTATAAAATGCCAATTAGAACTCAGTTTATTACTGTATCTTCTAATTAATGATTTGAAAATTACAAAAATAATTTTTCACACAAATTCTTAATAGTTTTGATTGAAATATAAAATAGAAAAATGATTCAACCTCAATCTTATCTTAACGTAGCAGATAATAGTGGTGCTCGAAAATTAATGTGTATTAGAATTTTGGGTGCTAGTAATCGTAAATATGCATATATAGGTGATACTATTATTGCAGTTGTTAAAGAAGCTGTACCTAATATGCCATTAAAAAAATCAGAAGTAGTGAGAGCAGTTGTAGTACGTACTTGTAAAGAGTTAAAACGAGATAATGGTATGATTTTGCGTTTTGATGATAATGCAGCAGTAGTAATCAATCAAGAAGGAAATCCTCGTGGTACTCGTGTATTTGGTCCAGTAGCTCGAGAATTAAGAAAATATAATTTTACTAAGATAGTATCTTTAGCACCTGAAGTGTTATAATTCTTATTTTTTTTGAATTTTTTGATAAAAATGGACCTAAAATGTCCTAAAATATCCGTAATTATTTATTAATTATTATGGTACAAAGATTAAAATCTATTTATTTAAATAATGTTATTCCTAAGCTTCGTCAAGAGAATATTTCTACGAATATTCATCAAGTTCCATATTTAAAAAAGATTGTTATTAATTGTGGAATTGGGGAAGCATCTCAAAATGCAAAATCATTAGAATATACATTGAGAGATATATCTATCATAGCTGGCCAAAGACCGTTAGTAACACGTGCTAAAAAAGCAATTGCTAGTTTTCAAATTAGAAAAAAAATGCCAGTGGGAGTATCTGTAACTCTTAGAGGAGAAGCAATGTATGCTTTTTTAGATCGTCTTATTCATTTAGCTTTACCAAGGATCAGAGATTTTCAAGGATTAAATCGGAAAAGTTTTGATGGTCATGGTAATTTTCATATAGGATTAAAAGAGCAATTAATGTTTCCAGAAATTGATTATGATAAAATAGATAAATTGAGAGGTATGGATATTTCTATAGTTACTAGTTGTAAAAATGATGCAGAAGCACTACGTTTTTTAACTTTTCTTGGTATGCCATTTCAAAATTACCTGGAAAAATAAAACTAATATTAATATCATTTTTTTATAATAGTTAAGGAGTCAAAGTGGTTAATGATACAATTGCTAATATGATTACCTGTATACGAAATGCTAATTTAAGTAAAATTAAAGCTGTTCAGGTTCCAGCCAGTAATATGACACGCAGTATTGGAAAAATTCTTTTACAAGAAGGTTACATAGAGAATCTTAGAGAAAGACAGGAAGGTGTACAATCTATACTTATAATAAATTTAAGATCTAATCAAAGAAGAGGTAGACGTCCAATTACAACAGTAAGACGTGTAAGTAAACCAGGACTGAGGGTATATTCAAATCATCAAGAAATACCAAAAGTTTTAGGTGGTATTGGTACTGTAATATTATCAACTTCCAAAGGAATTATGACAGATCGAGAAGCTCGTCAAAATAAAATTGGAGGAGAGATTTTGTGTTATATTTGGTAATTTATTTTTTATTTGATCGCAAAAATTGAAAATAATGAAAAATTGTAAATTTTTCAAAACAATTAAATGAAACAAAAATATCTCTAAAATTTGGTATTACCAAAAATCCATGATAAACTCATGAGAAAGCAGAATCTTATTGAAATGGAAGGTATGGTAATAGAATCCCTTCCTAATGCTATGTTTAATGTATGTTTAGATAATGGTTGTCAAGTATTAGCGCATATATCAGGTAAAGTTAGACGCAATTATATAAGAATTTTACCTGGAGATAGAGTTAAGATAGAATTGAGTCCTTATGATTTAAGTAAAGGTCGAATTACTTATCGTTTACGTACAAAACCTAATAATTTATAATTTGATCTTGAAACATTAATTAACATATTCATATTTAAATTGATTATTAATATATTTGAATTTATTTATAGACAAATATAAATAAATTCAAACCAATTATTTGATTTTATGGAGGTTTGAGTTAAATGAAAGTTCATGCTTCTGTTCGTAAAATTTGTGAGAATTGTAGAATGATTCGTAGAAAAAGAAGAGTTATGGTAGTTTGTTCTAATCCTAAACATAAACAACGTCAAGGATAAAATATTAAATATTGGAAGTTAGAATCAATTTTTGAAAACAATTTTTTTTATGAATTACAAATTTTAGTTTTCAAAATTTTAAAATCATTAGGTTAAAAATCATGGCAAGGCCAAGTAAGAAAATTAATTTACGTAAAGTCAAACGCAGAACGCCTAAAGGAGTTATTCATATTCAAGCTAGTTTTAATAATACGATAGTGACTATTACAGATGTTCGTGGACAAGTAATATCTTGGTCTTCAGCTGGTGCATGTGGATTTAAAGGAGCTAAAAAAAGTACACCATTTGCAGCACAAACTGCTGCAGAAAAAGCTTTACGTCCTTTAATAGATCAAGGTATGAGACAAGCAGAAGTAATGATTAGTGGCCCAGGACGTGGTAGAGATACAGCTTTGAGAGTTATTCGTAAAAGTGGTATAGTACTTAGTTTTGTAAGAGATGTTACTCCTATACCTCATAATGGTTGTAGGCCTCCTAGTAAGCGACGTGTATAAAATTATAGCTATAAAGTTAAGTTAGTATTTCAAGTATGATTCAAAATACAAGTAATTTGCGTGATTTAAAACCACAGTGGAGATGTTTGGAATATAAAATCGAACACAAACGTCTCCATTATGGTCGTTTTATTATATCTCCATTATCTGTAGGTCAAGCAGTTACAGTAGGGTTAGCACTTCGTAGAATTCTATTGAGCGAAATAGAAAGTATATGTATTACATCTGCAAAATTTAATAATATTATTCATGAATATTTAACTCCATTAGGTTTTAATGAATCTATCCATGATATTTTACTTAATTTTAAAGAAATTATTTTACAAGGTGATTGTTTAGATAATCAAATTGCTACAATTTCTGTTTGTGGTCCAAAAAAAATAACTACAGCAGATTTAGTTTTACCTCCTTCAATTAAAATAATTGATAATGAACAACATTTAATAAATCTAACAAAAGCTATATGTTTGGATATAGAATTAACTATAGAAAAAGGTCGAGGTTATAAAATAAAAAATGATTGCCCTTCAGTTAAGGGTTTATTTACTGTAGATGCTGTATTTATGCCTGTAAAAAATGTAAATTATAGTATTCATGTATTTGATGATGATAATATTACTAGAGAAATGCTTATTTTAGAAATATGGACTAATGGAAGTCTAACTCCTCATGAAGCTTTAAAAGAAGCATCTCATAAACTTTTAAATATATTTTCTCCTTTTTTATATCCTGAATATACAGAAAAAGTACAAACGACTAAATTCAAAATATCAAATATTTCTTCAATTATTGATAAAACATATTCTGAAGATACAAAAGATAAAGTATCCAAAGATAATTTATTTAAACAAGTATTTATTGATCAATTAGAACTTCCAGCAAGAGCTTATAATTCTTTAAAAAAAGTTAATGTAAATACTGTTTATGATTTGACACAATATTCGTATGATGATTTATTAAAAATAAAAAATTTTGGTAAAAGATCAGCACAGCGTGTTATGGAATCATTAAAAATACGTTTTGGTTTAGAATTATAAAAAATTTAAATTAATATTTTGATTACTTAGATTATTTGATATAATTCAGATATCAATATTTAATATTAATAAAATTTCAATTTATTTGAAATTAGTAATTTTATTATTGTTAAATATATAAAATTTTTGTGATAAATTCAAGCATATATCCCAAAGAGCTAGAAAGACTAGCTCTTTGGGCTCGTTTTATTATTCTTTAGAATAATTATTTGAATTAATTTTGTTGTTTTGATTTCAATTTGAATAATTAATTGTATAATTATATTATTTCAACTTTATTAGTAAATATTTATTATTTATTAATAAAGTTTCACTAAAATATGTAGTGATATAAAAATATATTAGGCTTATTATGCACCATGTTACCTGATAAATTAGATATTATATTAAATAAAAACGAGTCAAATTTGACTCCTACTTATAGTAGAAAAGTGGTAAATGATTTACAAAATACTTATTTTAATAAGTATCTAGATAAGTATACATTGAATCAAAGAGTATTTTCATTCAATGATAAACTCGTAAATTTTTTAAGAATTCAGCATCAGTTTATTAATGTTTTTAATATAAAAAACATTATTCAATATAAATTTATTTTTAATACTATTCAATGTAGTATTACATTAATTCCCATTTTCATTGCGGGTAATTATTTAAATTATAAATTAATTCAAAATAATTATTCTAATATAAATAATTTAATTTGTAATAAAATTAATGATAACATTCATTTAGAAAAAAAAGAAAAAAATTTGGTGAATTCATATGAAAACAGATTTAAAATATTATATTCTAATCAATATAATTCTATTTTGAATAAGGGATTTAAAATAGATATTGAATCTTCTGTTTTTATAAATACTTTTAATTATTATCAATTAATTTTGATTAATAATATTTCTTTTCAAAGAGAGATCGGAGATTCTGAAGTTTTTTGTGATCAAAACTTCATTCTTAAAAATAAACAAATTTTAAATAAAGATTTATTTATTTCTTGGCAATCTAATTTTATAAATACAATAAAAATACCAAATAAATCAAAATTAGATTTTCAAATCGATTATAATAATTATAGTAAATTATTACATCCTTTTTCTAATGATTTATTCAATACACAAAAATATTCGGTTGTTATTCCAATAATTAATAAAAATTCAAATTTTAAGAATTTCTATAGTGAAAAATTAAATATTATTAGAGATATTAATCATTTAACATATTTATTATCTAAAACAATAAATATGTTAAATGATAAAACAAATCTTAAAATTCTTTTAATCAGTAATAAAACAATATTTTTTTCAAAATTGAAAATATTTAATTCATTAGAAAAATGGAATAAATATATTTCTCAGTGGCTTTATATTAATAGTAATAAACAATTATATGAATATCACATTATTCCTAAAAATTTAGTTAATAATAATTTTTTACTTAATGTATTTAATTATAAACTCATAGTTAGAACAAATGTAAATTCTATTAATATAATTTCATTATTGAATAAAAAATCAATTGCATTATATAAAAGCAATATTACATCTGAATTCAATCAAAAAATTAAGAAGTTTTTTCAAGAAAAAATTTCTCTTAAAAAAGAAAAATTAAATAATACTTTTTTTTCTGATATTTTTCATTATAATTTTAGCTTATTATATTTACGAATGAAAACTATATTTTTGTATCAAAAAATATTATCTTTCAATTCATTTAAGAATATTAAAAAAAATCAAATTCAATATAAAAGGCCTAAAAATATTAATAATAGTTTTATACTTTTTTTGCAGAATTTAAATTTTAATGACTTAAAATCAAAGAATGATCATATACGTAATATTAATTATATATACGATAAATTTTTTATTTTATATTCGAAGAAAAATATAAACTTAATAGATATATATAAAAAAAAACAAATATATTCTAAAAAAACAAGTAATATCTTTTATATTTATTTAAATTTATTTCAAATAAATAATAAACTACAATATGATTCATATCAAAAATTAAAACGTATTAGTGGATTATTAGGATACAATTTAGGCTATAATAATGTCATTTTCCATTTATTAAATAATAAAGTATATTTTTATAATTTATATAATATTCATTTATCAAAATTATTGTGTAATAAAAAATTCAATTCATTGCATATAATTTCTATTGATTCTTTTAAAAATTTAACAGATCCTTTTTTTATAAAAGAATCTTTGTTAACTAATTTAAAAATTAAAATAATTAATAAAAATAATTTGATTAAGATTTTTAAAAAAGAGAATGATTATAGTTTATCTACTCAAGCAGTTATTAATAAATTCAATTTTCAAAGAAAAAATATTATTTTTTTAAATCAACAAAAAAATAAAAATTTACTGCAATCATTTAGTTTGTTTAAATGGAGATTTTTTCAAAATTATAAATATTGGATTTTCACATTGGAATGGTGGAATTCGCTAATCAAGTTTTTTTTAAATTTTTTCCCGGAAATTTATCAAGAAATAAAAGATTGTAATTCTACTTATAAATATGAAATTCAGTTAAAAATTAACACGAGTATAGTTAATTTCAATAAAAAAATATTAGAAAAGTTTATTGAAAATCTTGAATTTCAATTTGATAATAAATTATTCAAAGATTTTTTTGATAGAAATAGAAAAAAAATTATTAATGATATTAAAAATTTAAATAAAAATACTGAAATTTTATCTTTTTGGGAAAGTATAGAAATTATTACTAAAATCAATTCTTTATATTATAGTTTATTAAGTTGGGTAATTATATTTTATATATTAGGATATCGTTATAAATTATATACATTGACAGGTATCGGATGGTTATATTTATGGTTTAAATTAGAAATCATTAGACATTTACAAGAACCTTCCTGGGAAGAAGAAATAGATTTTTTAATATATCATAAAAGATCAGATCCAACATCTAAGAAAAAATGGACAACTTGGAATTATTATAACTATTTGTTAATAGGTAATCAAAAAATTAAATTTTTTTTAAATAATGCAAAAACTTTAGATATAAATCGAATAAAAAAAAATCCAGTAATGGAATTTTTAATTACAAATAAACAATTAAATAAAAATTATCCACAAAAAAAATATTATATATGGAATCAACCTTGGAAATTAGGTAATTATTTAGATGAATTAAGCAAAATATATAATAAAAATTTAATTCATAATGATTTAATAAAATCTTCATTAGCTGAAATTATATTGTTAGGTACTTTATATCGAAAAATTTCACCCTTTTCTCAAAATTTTAATATAGAAGCTTTAAAATTAAATATAAATTCTTTATCTCAAATACAAACTACCTTTCCTAAAGGTTTATTATTAATTGGGAATAGAGAAATTGGCAAATCTTATTTAGTTAAAAAATTAGCTTTAGATTCTAAAGTACCTTTGTTGCATTTATCTATAATTCATTTGCTTTATAATAGGCCAGATGAAATTCAAAAACAGAATTATGATGAATTTGAACCATCTATAGCTTCTCGAATATCATTAAAAAAATTGGGTTTATTTATCGATTTAGCTAAAAAATTAGCACCGTGTATAGTTTGGATTCCAGATATTCATAAATTAAATGATAAAAAATTAGATTTAATATCTGAATCTACATTAATTGCAAAAACAGAAATCATTTTACCTACATTTTTGCGCAAACTAGACCAAATAATCATCAATAATTCAAATGATATTATTTTTATAGGTTCTACTAATGTTCCTAGAAAATTGGATCCTGCTTTTATATCTTTAAGACGATTTAATCATTTATTAAATATTCGTCCTTTTACTATAAGACAGCGCGAAGAACGATTACGCTTGTTTTTTAAAAATAAACAATTTGTTTTTAAAAACAATCTTTATCAAGAAGAAATGGCTCAAAGAACAATGGGTTATAATAATCGAGAACTAGATTGCCTTGTCAATGAAAGTTGTTTAGTGACAATTAGTCAAGAACTAAATCATATAGATATTAATTCAATTAGAATTGCATTACATCATCAAAGTCGTAGTTCTATTAATAAAGAAAATAATCCATATCTTCTAAAAGATTATCAATCCTTGTTTTATAAGGTAGGTAGAGCTATTTCTCAAGTATTGTTTTTTGATAGACAACCATTGCATCCTTTATATTTACACTATGATTGGTGGAAAGGAAGATTTTATTCTCTTGGTAAATTTTATTTAGATATTCCTAAATCGGAATCTGTTTTAAAAGAATTTACTTTAATGTCTTATTTATTAGGTTGTTTAGCAGGATCTGCAGCTAGAGATTTTTATATTATATCAAATAAAGATTTTATTGAAGATTATACTAAACTTAACATAGAAATTGAACATGAATTATACATAGCATCTGAATTATCAAAATTATTAATTAATAATTTTTCTTGGTTAGATACTATTGGTGATAGAAAAACTAAAAAATTGAAATATTCAAAAATTAATAATGAATTTATAAATGGTAATCATAATAAAATTAATGAATTGAAAAATTGTGAAATAAAAATGTTATGGAGTCCTAGAATCTGGAATATTAGTTTTTTATCAACAAAAAAATTACAAATAGCAAGCGAATTAATCAATTTTAAACAAGAAATAGGAGCTGAAAAAAATAAATCGGAAAATATTAAAAGTAATTTTTGTTTTAATTTAAAAAATATTGAAATTACTACATTTTCCTTAAATGTACAACAAGTTACTATTCCATATAAAAGATATTTTAATAGACCAATTTATAAGATACCAACAAATACAAAAGAATTTTTTAATATAGTAAATGATCAAGATTATATAGATGATATTAATCAAAAATTAGAAAATTCCGATCTTGAGTATCAGCAAGATTTATATGATTTTAATAAATTTGATTTTCAATATTCTAGATATTTGCGAAGTCGGAATTTATTATTAAATCATGAAACAATTAAAAAACTATATAGAGTATATGGTATTTTAAGACAAGAAAGTGACCTATACCCAGATTTTAAACTAAGAAAATTAATCCCTATATCAAGATTTTCTAATTATACAGATATAACATTAATGAATATAAATGAATTAAATGATACAAATATTATATCTCAAAAAATAAAGAAAAAATCTGATAATTTTTTTCAAGGTTATACACAGAAATATTATGGCAAATATATTAAACCAGGAACAATATTAACTCGTAGTTATTGGGATTTAATTGAACAAACTGATCAATCACATACTATAGAAGTTAAAAATGAAAGAATTAATAATTCAAATTATTGGAAATTATTTCAATTACAATTAAATTATTCTACAATTTATAGAATGATATTTGAATCTTATGAATATTTATTAATATTTTTTATAATGAATCAAGAATATTTAACTAGTGTAATAGAAAATTTAAGTGAAAAAAATATATTATTTTCAGAAGATATCGAAAAAATACTGTATACAAAAAAAAATAAATAATTTTAATTATAGATGCATAATATAACGGGATTGACGGGGCTCGAACCCGCAACTTCCGCCGTGACAGGGCGGTGCTCTAAACCAATTGAACTACAATCCCAGATTGCTATATATACCAGATATGCCATTATTTATAAAATTTGTCAAATATTATTTTGATAAATACAAATACAAAAATATTAGTTTAGATATTGTTATTATGTTATATAAAATAATAATAATGTCTAAACTAATATTTTAATTTTTCATTATTGAATCAATTCAATCTGGGCCGAGCTGGATTTGAACCAGCGTAGGCATTACACCAACGGATTTACAGTCCGCTCCCTTTAACCACTCGGACATCGACCCTACTAAGAAATAATTCTAAGATAAAATATTCATTAATTCAAATATTATTTACCCCCAGGGGAATTCGAATCCCCGTCGCCTCCGTGAAAAGGAGGTGTCCTAAGCCTCTAAACGATGGGGGCATTAAAATGTTTATAAATCATTCTAATTCATTATTGTTTATATGTCAATATCTTCTATCTAAATTTGAATTTTGAACTGTAATTGTAAATTACTAAAAAATAGAATTTGAATTTATGTTTGATTGATTTTTTTAGTAATATGAAGATATTTTCTATATTCTTAATTAATTTTTATAATATTTATCATAATTTTATGACTATAGTTTAATAGATTTATCATAGAATTATGATATTATTCCCTAAGCCTTTTTAACTCAGTGGTAGAGTAACGCCATGGTAAGGCGTAAGTCATCGGTTCAAATCCGGTAAAGGGCTTATAATTCAAAGTGCTTTTATTTGGAATTTTAAATTTTAAATTTTAAATTTTAAAATCCTTAGACCTTATGAAGCTTTTATAATAATAATATAACATACAATTATATTGTATCTATTCTAGATTATATATTTGCAACAACATTATATGTTTGGAACAACAAATTATTTCTAATCAAAATATTATTTTTATACCAAAATAAAATCAATTATAATTGAATTTGTTACTTTATATTTTTATTAAATATTTTGATTTAAAAAAAAACACAAATAAAATAAATTATAATAATTTTTAAAACTAATTTATTAATTCAAATTATTATTTACAATAAAATTTATAAATTAATTGTAACCTTTATTAAGATTATAATTAATAGTATAATATTTAAAGTTAATTTCTAAGTGAATTTTAAATATTATAAAAACAATAGTTATATATCATATATGATATATAACTATTGTTTATAATAGATTGCATATAATTGCAATTTAAATAAAACTTATTCAAGTTTAAAGAAAAGATGAGTTAACTAATCTTCTTGAGAACAAATTTTAATTATTTTTATAATTCATTTTTTAATAAAACTTATGTTAAAATAATTAGATAACATTGTTGATTGAGATTTTGAAAAATTTGCGATATTATCTTAATGCAAGTAAATAGTTTTTCAAATTTATAAAAACAATTTTTCAAGATGAAGTACTTCAATCTTGTGAATAGATGTTGATAGGAGAGACAGTATGACTATAGCCATTGGAAAATCATCTAGAGAACCAAAGGGTTTATTTGACAGTATGGATGACTGGTTGAGAAGAGATCGATTTGTATTTGTTGGTTGGTCCGGTTTATTGCTATTTCCTTGTGCTTATTTTGCATTAGGGGGTTGGCTAACAGGAACTACTTTTGTAACATCATGGTATACTCACGGATTAGCAAGTTCTTACTTAGAAGGTTGTAATTTCTTAACTGCTGCTGTATCTACACCTGCTAACAGTTTAGCACATTCTCTTCTTCTTCTTTGGGGACCAGAAGCACAAGGAGATTTTACTCGCTGGTGTCAATTAGGAGGTTTGTGGACTTTTGTTGCATTTCATGGAGCTTTTGCATTAATTGGATTTATGTTACGCCAATTTGAACTTGCTCGTTCTGTGCAATTACGTCCTTATAACGCTATTGCTTTCACAGGTCCTATATCTATATTTGTTTCAGTCTTCTTAATTTATCCTTTAGGACAATCTGGATGGTTTTTTGCACCTAGTTTTGGTGTTGCAGCTATCTTTCGTTTTATTTTATTTTTCCAAGGTTTTCATAACTGGACTTTAAACCCATTTCATATGATGGGTGTTGCAGGTGTTTTAGGTGCTGCTTTATTATGTGCTATTCACGGTGCAACTGTAGAAAATACTTTATTTGAAGATGGTGATGGTGCAAACACGTTTCGTGCATTTAATCCTACTCAGAATGAAGAAACTTATTCAATGGTTACTGCTAACAGATTTTGGTCTCAAATATTTGGAGTAGCTTTTTCTAATAAAAGATGGCTTCATTTCTTTATGTTATTTGTACCTGTAACTGGATTATGGGCAAGTGCTATTGGTATTGTTGGACTTGCTGTAAACTTGAGAGCTTATGATTTTGTTTCTCAAGAAATTCGTGCAGCAGAAGATCCAGAATTTGAAACTTTTTATACTAAGAATATTCTTCTAAATGAAGGTATTCGTGCTTGGATGGCAGCTCAAGATCAGCCTCATGAAAACCTTGTATTCCCTGAGGAGGTTTTACCACGTGGAAACGCTCTTTAATGGAACTTTATCTATAGCTGGTCGTGATCAAGAAACAACTGGTTTTGCATGGTGGGCTGGTAATGCTCGACTTATTAATCTATCTGGAAAATTATTAGGCGCACACGTTGCTCATGCAGGACTTATTGTATTTTGGGCTGGAGCTATGAATTTATTTGAAGTAGCTCATTTTGTACCAGAAAAACCTATGTATGAACAAGGGTTAATTTTATTACCACATTTAGCTACTCTAGGATGGGGTGTAGGGCCTGGTGGAGAAGTGGTTGACACATTTCCATATTTTGTTTCTGGAGTATTACATTTGATTTCATCTGCTGTGTTAGGTTTTGGGGGTGTATACCATGCGATTATTGGGCCTGAAACATTAGAAGAATCTTTCCCTTTCTTTGGATATGTTTGGAAAGATAAAAATAAAATGACTACGATTTTAGGTATTCACTTAATTATATTAGGTGTTGGTGCTTTATTACTAGTAGCTAAAGCTATATGGTTTGGTGGCGTATATGATACATGGGCACCTGGTGGTGGTGATGTAAGAAAAATTACTAATATTACTGTTAGTCCAGGAATTATCTTTGGTTATCTATTAAAATCTCCATTTGGTGGTGAAGGATGGATTGTAAGTGTAGATAATTTAGAAGATATTATTGGAGGTCATGTTTGGATAGGTTGGACTTGTATTTTTGGCGGGATCTGGCATATTTTAACTAAACCTTTTGCTTGGGCCCGTCGTGCATTTGTTTGGTCTGGAGAAGCTTATCTATCTTACAGTTTAGGTGCAATAGCAACAATGGGATTTATTGCATGTTGTTTTGTATGGTTTAATAATACAGCCTACCCTAGTGAATTCTATGGTCCTACTGGTCCAGAAGCTTCTCAAGCTCAAGCCTTTACTTTCTTAGTGAGAGATCAACGTTTAGGTGCTAATGTTGGATCAGCACAAGGACCTACTGGTTTGGGTAAGTATCTGATGAGATCTCCAACAGGAGAAATTATCTTTGGGGGTGAAACAATGCGCTTTTGGGATCTTCGTGCTCCATGGCTAGAACCTCTAAGAGGACCTAATGGTTTAGATTTAAGTAAATTAAAGAAAGATATTCAACCTTGGCAAGAAAGAAGATCTGCTGAATATATGACTCATGCTCCTCTAGGGTCATTAAACTCCGTAGGTGGAGTAGCTACAGAAATTAATGCTGTTAACTATGTATCACCTCGTAGTTGGTTATCGACTTCTCATTTTGTTTTAGGATTTTTCTTTTTTGTAGCACATTTATGGCATGCAGGTAGAGCAAGAGCTGCAGCTGCAGGTTTTGAAAAAGGAATTGAAAGAGAAACTGAACCAGTACTTTCAATGACTCCTTTAAATTAACAATGATTTATGTGATATCCTTCACAAATATTTCATATGAATTTTCAAAATGGGAGAGAGAGGGATTCGAACCCTCGATAGCATAACTATGCCGGTTTTCAAGACCGGAGCCATAAACCACTCGACCATCTCTCCTTGTTTTCATTTTAGTACAAATTTTAGACTTTATCTAGATCTAGAAATAAAGTCTAAAATTTGTATAAATAAATATTAATTAATTTAATAAATCTTAATTAATTTGTATAAATAAATATTGATTAATATCTATTTATAGATATTAATTAATTATAGTTTTGGTTAGGACAGTAGAGATGGAGAGCAATGAAAAATCGAATTTTATTCAATATTTTCATAGAGTAAAACAAATAAATTTTTCTTTTAAAAAGTAAATATTAAATCAAAAAATCGATCAACTTGACTCACCCATAAGAGCTTGGAGAATATATATCATGATCCCTGTTTTTCAGTTGGCTGTTTTTGCTTTAATTGCAACCTCTTTTCTTTTAGTAATTGGAGTACCTGTAGTACTTGCTTCTCCAGATGGATGGTCTAGTAGTAAAAATACAGTATTTTCAGGATTATCGCTTTGGATTGCTCTTGTATTTCTTGTTGGAATTCTAAATTCATTTATTTCTTAATTCTCATTGATTTAGGACAGGAAAAAGGATATCTTATCCTATCCTTACTATTCCTGTCCTTACTTAATAGAACATATAGAATATATGTATAAATAATTTATAACTAGCATTTTTATATTAATTTACAATCATTTGACTAATATAATATATTCTAATATATTATCAATATAGTTTTATGGTTTATGCGGGTATAGTTTAGTGGTAAAATTCCTCCTTGCCAAGGAGAAGATGCGAGTTCGATTCTCGCTACCCGCCATTTTATTATTTTTTTGTAAATTTCAAATTCAATTATTGAGATATTTTAATTTGATGTTTTATCTTATAAGTTCTAATATTATACCTACTCCTATTGTAAATCCTCCTTCGCGAATAACAAAACGCATTTTCTTTTTAAGTGCTATTGGAAAAATTAATTGAATTATTGCTTTAATTTTTTCACCAGGCATGACCATCCATGTTTTTCCACCTATTTCATATTCAAATGATTCCATTCTTCCAGTTATTTGAATAGTCCGAAAATAAAATTGAGGACAATATCCTTGAAAAAAAGGACTCCGACGACCTCCTTCTTCTCTACGTAAAATATAAATTTGTGCTTCAAAATAATTCCAAGATTGTATAGTATTAGGTTTTGCTATAACCATACCTTTTTTAAAATTATTTTTACTAGTTCCTTCTAGTAAAATTCCTATATCATCGCCTGCTATACCTTTTTCTAAAAATTGATTAAACATTTTTAAACTAATAACTTTGGAATGCTGAGTATCTTTGAAGCCAACTATTTCTACAGATTCTCCTATATTAATATGTCCTCTCTCTATTGTACCTGTTCCAATTAAGCCAAAACTTGGAACTAGAATAACTCTTTCAATTGGCATAAAAAATGGTTTATTAAATTTACGTCGAGGTGTGGGTATATATAGATCCAAATGATCAATTAAAGAAGAAATTTTATCAACCCATTTGTTTTTTTCTCGATTTAGATTTGGATTTTCGTATATTGCTTCTAAAGCTAATAAAGCAGATCCAAATAAAATAGGACTTGTATGTCCTGGAAAACCATAATAAGTCAATATTTGACGCATATTTTGGATTAACATAGGTAAAACTGCTTGATCATCTAATTCATCTTCTTTATTTATGAAAACTAGAATACTAGATATACCTAAAAGTTTAGCAAGTAAAATATGTTCTTTTGTTTGTGCCATAGGACCATCTACAGCAGAGACTACTAATATTGCACCGTCCATTTGAGAAACACCTGTAATCATGTTATTTATATAATTTACATGACCTGGGCAATCTAAGTGTGAATAATGCCGAGCTGCTGTTTCATATTCCACATGGTGTACATATATACTCATATTTCGTGCTTTCTCTTCTGAAGTGGAATCGATTGCATCATTTTTTTTTGGTTGTGTATATCCTATACCTGCTAATACTGCAGTAATAGCAGCTGTAAGAGTTGTTTTGCCATGACTCAAATGACCAATTGTACCGACATTCAAATGAATTTTTTTGTCACGGAACATAGTCATATGCAGTAAACGCTCCATTTTTCAAACAAAGATCATGTATAATATATATTATAAAAAGGATATTGTTAAAATGAAAATAATATTTAAATTATAAAAACTTCATTTAGATATAATATCACATAATAAATAGTAAATAATTTATTCTATATAGATAATATAGTTAAATTTTAAATATATATAATTAAAATATTAATAAACAATTTAATTATATATATTTAAAATTTAACTATATTATCTTGCTGGTCTAATAGATCCCTAGCTATACTGTTCTGGCAAGTTTCATAAATGCCTTTGGCATTTAATGGCAATATAATAAAATAAATTAATAACAATTTCATCTGGACAAATGTGAATTAAAACACTACACTATGAAAAAATGTAATTTATTTTTAATCTATAAATATATACGGAGTTAACCATGTCTGGAAATACGGGAGAACGCCCTTTTGCTGACATTATTACTAGTATTCGTTACTGGGTAATTCATAGTATTACAATTCCATCACTGTTTATTGCAGGTTGGCTGTTTGTTAGTACAGGCTTAGCTTACGATGTTTTCGGAACCCCTAGGCCTAATGAATATTTTACTGAAAGTCGTCAAGAAGTACCATTAATTACTGACCGCTTTAATTCATTAGAACAAATAAATGAGATTACAAGATCACTATAGGAGGCACTAATGACCATCGATAGAACATACCCAATTTTTACAGTTAGATGGTTGGCAGTCCATGGATTAGCAGTTCCTACTGTCTTTTTCTTAGGATCTATCTCTGCAATGCAATTTATTCAACGCTAAGGTATTATCCGAACGCCAAATTATGACAACACCAAATCCAAACAAGCAGACCGTAGAATTGAATCGTACAAGTCTTTTTTGGGGACTTTTGTTAATTTTTGTTCTTGCTGTACTTTTTTCTAATTATTTCTTTAATTAAATTTACAAAAATAATAGTTTTAATCATCTGAAATTATTATTATTTACATAATAAATATATCTGAGACTGTAAGAGTTTTAAGTCTAAACATTTATTACAAATATTGAACAGGAGAAAATAGATGTCTAACATTGGAACTACAGGCAGAATTCCTCTTTGGCTGATAGGTACAGTTACAGGAATTATAGTAATTACTCTATTAGGTATTTTTTTCTATGGCTCATATTCAGGTTTAGGTTCTTCTTTATAAAAGAATATTTTCAATATTAAAAATTGATTAATTAATAATTAGAAATATTTTTTACAATATATTTTCAATAGATTCTTGATTATTGTATAATAATCGAGAATCTATTGAAAATAGAAACAATAAATTTTCAATTTTATGTTTATATATAGATAATATCTAAATATTGTTTTTATTTATTATGATAATTTATTTCTCTTACACCAGATTGATATTTGATTATTTATTCAAGCAATAATAGTTTTTATTAAATAATTAAATTTTAATGTATTTTTTTATATATTTTTGATATTAGATAATAAATGATATCTTACTAAAATTTAAACATTTGTTTCACTGCACAATTTTTGATTTTAAATAAAAAATATTAGTTTTTTATTTAAAATATTTTAAATAATTATATTTTTTTTTCTAGTTCAATCAATAATTTTAAACGTAATTTATATAAATAATAAAAATTACATATTGATTGTTTTTCAATAATTCTTGATATAGAAGCAATAAAATTACATCCTAATTTATCAGCTAATTGCTGTAAAAATGGAGCAAAATACGAAGATGCTAAATTATCTATTTCAATAGATTTATTTACTAAATCATATAGTGGTAGAGAACAAAAATCTGATCTCATAATAATTCTATACATAATAGATTTTAGATATACACCAATCAAACGCTTATCAGTCAAAAGTAATTATCTGTTATTTTTTATTAAATTAACTAAAAATTACCTTCTGCAAGTTGTACTTTTTCAAACTGTTTCTTTTTAAGTACCAGAAAAATTTGAGCAATAATAACAGAAACAAAAAATACTAGCAAACCTTGCAATCTAGCAGGATCTTGTAAAACTATTTCTGTGTCAGCTTGACCAAATCCTCCAATGTTTGGATTATTTGTTAAAGGTTGATCTATTTTTATAGATTCAGCTTCAGAAACAATCAATTCAGGTCCTGGAGGAATAATATCAATTACTTCACGCCCTTCAGGCGTTTGTATTGTTATTTCATATCCGCCTTTATCTTTTCGAAAGATTTTTGTAATTTGTCCAGTTGCAGATGAATTGTATACTGTATTATTACTTTTACTTCCGTCAGGATAAATCTGACCACGACCACGATTACCACCAAGATGTATAGAATACTTCAGGAAATTAGTTTGTTTATTTGTTGAAGGATCAGGAGATAAAATTGGAAAAACTATTTCTTGATAGTTTTTACCAGGTATAGGACCTATTACCAAAATATTTTTCTTTTCTGAATTATATGTTTGGAAAGGAAGATCTTGTACTCTTTCTTTCATTTCTTCAGGTATTCTATCAGGAGGTGCTAATTCAAATCCTTCCGGTAAAATTAAAACCGCACCAACATTCAGATTACCTTTTTTACCATTTCCCAAAACTTGTTTAATCTGTATATCGTAAGGAATCTTAACAACTGCTTCAAAAACTGTATTAGGAAGTACAGATTGTGGGACTTCAATATCTACCGATTTTTTAGCCAAATGACAGTTAGCACATACTATACGACCAGTTGCTTCTCTAGGATTCTCATAGTTCTGCTGTGCATATATAGGATAAGCATTCGCAAACATAGGCCAAATAAGAGAACTCACTATTGTTAGTATAGAGAATGACAATACTATCGATTCTCTTGACCATTTACAAGCATTATTATTTTGCATGATTCAATTATCTCTCAAAAACTTTTAAAAGAAGGTGTTTAGGATATTTAATCTTATTCACAACTCTGTAATTATAATAACTGTAAAACATAAAAAAACAAAAGTTTATTATATCTTTTGTTTTTTTTAATAACAAATATTTGATTTAAAATCAATTTATTATAAATAAAACTAGTATGAAATCAATATAATATGTAATAATAAAATATTAAAACTTTATTGAATATTTAAAATTTATATTTAATAATTATATCAAATTTTTAAAATTTGCTCTATGCTTATAAAAATTCATTTCAATGAATAAAATTAATATAAATTATATCTATTCATTCATAGTATGATATGTTACCACAATTGAAGGTGATATACGATTTAAATGACGAAATATCCAATATTTAATTACCGTATCTAAAATTACAGGAAAAGTAGATACAAGACAAGATATTAGATATTTATTATGAGCAAATCCAAAATGGTCTAATAAATCTCCTATAGCAATTTCCCATCCATGCGGTGAATGAAATCCTATAAAAAGATCTGTTAATAAAAGAATTAAAAAAGCTTTCATTGTATCAGTTAAGCTATAGAAAAGTTCTTGAATCCAAGCATTAAATATAGCAACTCTCTTTTTGCCAAAAATTAGTAATAAAATTAAAGTAAATAAATAAATAAAATCTGTAAAAACATGTATAACAGTTTCTAAACTTTCGTGATTATATAAATCTGCTAATTGAACTGTTCTTTGATGAATCTGTGCAGTTAAATCTTGTGGATACCCTTGAGAGGGTTCAGCTATTGCTATATCTAACCACAATAATTCTTCAACATCTTGTAATCTTTTCAAAGCTTGTTCTTCTTGCGATATATTTAAAAAAATTTGACTTTGATTTGTATTCCACCAATTTTCTAAATATGATTCTAGAAAAAGTTTTCTACAAATTAAATTAGTTATCCAAGGTAAAAATAATAAAGAAAATACATATTGCAATGAAGCTAATGTATAATATTTAGCAATGCGAAACTCTTTCATAATCAAAGGATAGGATCGACCTGCTAATTCTGATTGAAATCTAGACAAGGTACGAGTAATAGAACGAGGTATTAAGCCAATAGATTCATAAGCTAGAGCTAAAGTAGGAGAGGAGGTTGATTTATTAAAAATAAATAAACCGTTATTTTTACTATTTTTAATAGTATTGGATAGGTAAATTTCTAAATGATAACTTTTCCACGTTGATAAATCTCCAAGCACAGCTTCAATCCATTCTATTTTTTTCTCCATTTTCTTTAAACTAGATTCCTGAGAATTATTTAATAGTTTATTAAAATTATTTTCAGAATCAGATTTAATATCATTAATATCTAAATTATAATTGTTAAATTTTTTATTATAGGATTTTTTATTTTTTTGTATGCTAATATCAAATAAAGATTGTGTTGTGCACTTTGAAACCGAATCATCTACTGGATATGTGGAATTGAAAATTTCTTTATTAACTTCTAATTTTTCAGAAAATTTATTATATCTATTAGGATTAAAAAATGAAATAAAATTTTTGAAATAAAAAGTACATAATATATCGATCAAATATTTGTAAATACGAAACTGAATTAAATTCCATTTAATTTTAAAAACGCATTGACTAAATTCTGAATCAATATATAAAACAACACTTTGCCATGATCGTTGTGAAGAAAATACTATATTTTTATAAGCAAGATATTCTTTTTGAATTAAAAAAATTTGTTTACTTGTATTATAAGCCCGATCAAGAGCCTTATTTGCTAAATTGAAAAGCCATTCATTAAATTTTACTATGGCTTCATTCATGATATTTAAGATTATTTGAATTTTTATTTATATAATGTAATAATTTTGTATTACAAAATTTCAATTCAATGATTTATATAAAATCAAATAATTTGTTATTTTAGCAATGAATAAAAAATTACCAAAAATATATTATATAAATCATTAATAGATTGTTAAAAAAAATAATAGACTAATATTTGTAATATATTACAAACCTTCTATAGAAACTTTTAAGAAACGAGCTAAATCCGCAGCTTTATCTTCTATTTCTCTTAACGTTAAAGTTTCTCCAATTTGTGTTAAAGGAACGTCTTTTTGTCCTTTTATTTTAATATATAACATGCAACGAGGATATATGGATTCTTTTATCTCTAAACGTATTGCTTGTATATCTTCAAAAGCGCATTGAATACTAATACGACGATTTTTTCCTGGAAAACCCCATCTAAAAATTCGAACTATGGCTCTTTTTTTATCAAATTCATTATAACCACTACCTATGTTAAACCAAATTGTACACCAAATATATAAACTTACAAAAAGACCAGCAATACCATAAAAACACATTACAATACCCTGCGGAGTAAATATAATGTTTTTGGAAGATAAAAAAGGTACAAGATCTTGTTTTATATAACTAGATAATCCTACTATTAAAAAACCAAATGCACCAATAAATAAAATAATAGCCCAACAATAATTACTAAATCTTCTCGAACCAATAATATTTTCTATGCGCAATGTTTCAAAATTTGAATTCATATATAAATTGATTTTATAGTTTTGTAATAATTTGTATTTTTATTAACATTCATTTTTGTTATAAATTTTTATATATTTTAACATATAACTATAAAATATTGTGAATTTATGTAATTGTTTTTTGATTGTATAATAAATATAAGTGTTCTTATTAAATTAATTAATTTTTTATTAGTATTATACAATCAAAAAACAATTAAATATTATTATTAAATAATTTCATCTTGTTCTATATAAAGAAATAAAGAAGCCATAGTAATTGCAGGAAAAACTAAACCTACTAAAGGAACAAGAATTGAAGGTAAATAAGATGCGCTCATAAATATGATAATTTGTATTTGTATATCAAATTTATTTGAAATTTGATATTAATTTAATTAAATATAAAATGTTATTTCTCTTGTAAAAAAAATATAAATTTGTATACGATTAATAATCAATTGAAAAATATTCAAATTAATTAAATAATATTTGACCAATTTATATATTAATATATAAAATAAATTTCGTAAAAAAGTAACCATAAATGTTTACTTAATTGAGTAAATTTTATCATATACTAATTATAGCTCCAAGAGATAATTCTAAAATATTTCAAAATCAATTTTTAAATTGATTTTGAAATATTTTTTTTACATGGAGCAGCATTATATAATTCAAAAAGTTCGCCTAAAACTCCTTTTAAAATAGCTCTAGGTACTATTAAATCTAATAATCCATGATCAAATAAAGATTCTGCTACTTGAAATCCATCAGGTACTTCTTGGCGTAGAGTTTGTTCAATAACTCTCTTGCCAGCAAAAGCAATATAAGCATTAGGTTCAGCAATAATTATATCACCTAACATTCCAAAACTAGCAGTTACCCCACCTGTAGTAGGATAAGTTAGTATTGAAATATAAAGTAGACCCTTTTGAACTTGATGTATTTGTAAAACAGAAGCAATTTTTGCCATTTGCATAAGACTCAAAGTCCCTTCTTGCATTCTAGCTCCTCCAGAAGCACACACAATTACCAATGGTAATGAATTATCTGTTGCATATTCAATTAAGCGAGCTAATTTTTCTCCAACTACAGATCCCATACTACCACCCATAAATTGAAAATCCATAACTCCTAAAGCAATAGTGATACCATTTAACTGACCTATTCCAGTTTGTACTGCATCAGTTAGTCCAGTACGTACCTGATTTTCTTCTAAGCGATCGTTATAGCTTTGTTGGTCAAAAAATTCAAGTACATCACATGGAATCATTTCTTCGTCCATAGGATACCAAGTTCCAGGATCAATAAGAAGTTCAATTCTTTCCGTACTGTTCATTTCTAAATGATAACCACATTCTTCACAAATACGTTGATTTTGTTTTAAAAATCTCACGTATAACATACTTTCACAATTATCACATTGAGTCCATAAACCTTTACTAGGATCAGATTCTGGATATTTGGGTTTTGGTGTAGTTAGTAATTTCAGTCTATGTTTTTCTTCAAACCAGTCAACCAAAGACATATTTGTATCTCCTTTAATATAAATTAATTTTAAAAATTCATTTCTGATTTTGATTAAAATATTGTAATCATTTTTTATAAAAAATTGAAATTGGAAAATTTATAAAAAAAAACTCCTATAACTAATAAAACATTTATTTTTAAAAAAAAGATAATTATCATGATGATAAATTATCTTAAATTATTAATTCTAAATGAATTAATAATTATACGAATTTTAAAATAGATTATATTGAGTAAAAATATAATACTAATATTAAGATGAATATGTTAATTATATATATAATTAACATATTCATCTTAATATTGAAAAAAAAATTATTAATTATTATTTGATTAGTTAAAATATATAGAACTTATTCATAGAAGTTATTCATATAACTTAATACAAATATATCATCAATAAATATAATTTTCTATAGATAAATAGATTTAAAATATAGGCATGAAGGGATTTGAACCCTTGACTTCATAGTTCGGAACCATGCGCTCTTTATCCTCTGAGCTACAAGCCTCAACACATCTTAAATTACTAAAAAATTTAAATTGAATAAAAAATATTAATATTTTTTATTCAATTTAAATTTTACTGAATGAATTAGAAAATTAAATGAAAATATATATTATATGGACATTAATTTATAATGTATCAATAGTTTCAAATTCAAATTTAATTTCTTTCCATACTTCACAAGCTGCTGCTAATTCAGGACTCCATTTGCAAGCTTCACGAATAATATCATTACCTTGACGAGCAAGATCACGACCTTCATTACGAGCTTGTACACAAGCCTCCAAAGCAACACGGTTAGCTACTGCACCTGGTGCATTACCCCATGGATGTCCTAGGGTACCACCACCAAACTGTAGTACTGAATCATCACCAAAAATCTCAGTTAATGCAGGCATGTGCCATACGTGAATACCACCAGAAGCTACTGGTAATACACCAGGCATAGAAACCCAATCTTGAGTAAAATAAATACCTCTACTACGATCTTTTTCAATATAATCATCACGTAGTAAATCTACGAATCCTAATGTTACTTCGCGCTCACCTTCTAATTTACCAACTACTGTACCAGAATGGATATGATCACCACCAGACATACGTAATGCTTTAGCTAAAACACGGAAATGAATACCATGATTTTTTTGACGGTCAATTACAGCATGCATAGCTCTGTGAATATGTAATAACAAACCATTATCTCTGCAATAATGAGAAAGACTAGTATTTGAAGTAAAACCTCCAGTTAAGTAGTCATGCATAATAATTGGCACACCTAATTCTCTTGCAAATTGAGCTCTTTTCATCATTTCTTCTGATGTACCAGCAGTTGCATTTAGGTAATGTCCTTTGATTTCACCAGTTTCTGCTTGAGATTTGAAAATTGCTTCTGCTACAAATAAGAATCTATCTCTCCAACGCATAAATGGTTGAGAATTTACATTCTCATCGTCTTTAGTAAAGTCAAGACCACCACGAAGACATTCGTAAACTGCTCTACCATAATTTTTAGCAGATAAACCTAATTTTGGTTTAATAGTACATCCTAATAATGGACGACCATATTTATTTAATTTATCTCTTTCAACTTGAATACCATGAGGAGGTCCTTGGAAAGTTTTAGAGTAAGCAGGAGGGATTCTTAGATCTTCTAAACGTAAAGCTCTTAAAGCTTTAAATCCAAATACGTTACCTACAATAGATGTAAATAAATTCGTAACAGATCCTTCTTCGAATAAATCTAATGGATATGCAACATATGCAATATATTGATTATCTTCTCCAGCTACAGGTTCAATATCATAGCATCTACCTTTGTAACGATCAAGACTAGTTAAACCATCAGTCCATACTGTAGTCCATGTACCAGTAGAAGATTCTGCAGCTACTGCAGCTCCAGCTTCTTCTGGTGGTACTCCAGGTTGTGGAGTCATGCGGAAAGCAGCTAAGATATCTGTATCTTTAGTTTCATACTCAGGAGTGTAATAAGTTAATCTATAATCTTTTACTCCTGCTTTGAAGCCAGTACCTGCTTTAGTTTCCGTTTGTGGTGACATAGGTTTCCCCCTATAACTCTCTCATTTATTTTACAAAATAGGATCTGCTCGTGAAATCCCAACATCCGGTTTTATTATTATTTATTAATAAAGTCTAAATATTATATCATAGGAACTACTCGGAGTGGGCAAGTAAATTATTATATCTTACTTTATAAAACTTTCACAACTCGAAACTATATTATTTATATTTATTTTATAAAGAATCATAAATCATATAATTTTATATTATTTATTGACCAGTTTAAATTATTAATGATAAAATTAATTTGCTATTCATAAATTTTATGATTTTATTTAATCATAATTGAAAAATTTGAAATTTTTTATTCATTCAAGATTATTTATTCTAATATTTAAATACCATCTTGTTTTCACACTAATATACATTAGATTTAATATTAGTTCCATTAATTGATTGAATTTATACAATAAAGTTGTTTCAAAAAAAATATTATTTAATATCAAAAATATGAGAAACTCTAATTTCATTCTTTTAGCTTCTGCAGTTAGTACTAGAAAAGTAGGCCGTATTACTCAAATCATTGGGCCAGTTATGGATGTTGCATTTCCTCCTGGCAAAATGCCAAATATCTATAATGCTTTAATCATTAAAGGTCAAGATGCTTCTGGTAAAGAAATTAGTGTTACCTGTGAAGTTCAACAATTGTTAGGAGATAATAAAGTTAGAGCAGTATCAATGAGTGCTACCGATGGTCTTATGAGAGGTATGGATGTTATTGATACAGGAGCTCCTTTAAGTGTGCCTGTTGGAGAAGCTACTTTAGGAAGAATTTTTAACGTATTAGGAGAACCTGTAGATGAGTTAGGTCCTGTAGATGCTACGATTACATTTCCAATCCATCGTTCTGCACCTGCTTTTACGCAATTAGATACAAAATTATCTATTTTTGAAACAGGTATAAAAGTAGTAGATCTTTTAGCACCATATCGACGTGGTGGAAAAATTGGTTTATTTGGGGGAGCTGGTGTTGGTAAAACAGTATTAATTATGGAATTAATTAATAATATTGCAAAAGCTCATGGTGGAGTTTCTGTATTTGGTGGAGTAGGTGAACGTACCAGAGAAGGAAATGACCTTTATATGGAAATGAAAGAATCTAAAGTTATTAATGAAGAAAATATATCTGAATCTAAAGTTGCTTTAGTGTATGGTCAAATGAATGAACCACCTGGTGCACGTATGAGAGTAGGTTTAACTGCGTTAACAATGGCTGAATATTTTCGAGATGTAAATAAACAAGATGTTTTGTTATTTATAGATAATATATTCCGTTTTGTTCAAGCAGGTTCTGAAGTTTCCGCTTTATTAGGTAGAATGCCATCAGCTGTAGGATATCAACCAACTTTAAGTACTGAAATGGGTACTTTACAAGAAAGAATTACTTCTACTAAAGAAGGATCCATTACATCAATTCAAGCAGTTTATGTTCCTGCAGATGATTTAACAGATCCAGCTCCTGCAACTACATTTGCACATTTAGATGCAACTACAGTATTATCTCGTGGATTAGCTGCGAAAGGTATTTATCCAGCTGTTGATCCATTAGATTCTACATCAACGATGCTTCAACCTTGGATTGTAGGACAAGAACATTATGAAACAGCTCAAGGTGTTAAACAAACTTTACAGCGTTATAAAGAACTTCAAGATATCATTGCTATTCTTGGATTAGATGAATTGTCTGAAGAAGATCGTTTAACTGTAGCTAGAGCGCGTAAAATTGAACGTTTCCTGTCACAACCATTTTTTGTAGCAGAAGTTTTTACAGGTTCACCTGGTAAATATGTTAGCTTAGTAGAAACTATAAAAGGTTTTCAATTGATATTATCTGGAGATTTAGATGCTTTGCCTGAACAAGCATTTTATTTAGTAGGTAATATTGATGAAGCAACTGCTAAAGCAGCAACACTACAAGTGGAGAATTAATAAATAATATGGCTTTAAATTTAAGGGTGATGGCTCCTAATAGAATTGTTTGGAATTCTGAAGCTCAAGAAATTATTCTATCAACAAATAGTGGTCAAATTGGTATTTTACCAAATCATGCTCCATTATTAACAGCATTAGATATTGGTATAATTAAAATACGTGTCGAGAGTCAATGGATAAGTATGGCTTTAATGGGCGGTTTTGCTATGATTGATAATAATCAAATGACCATTTTAGTTAATGAAGCAGAAAAAGCTTCGGATATTGATTTTCAAGAGGCTCAAACCAGTTTTCAAGTAGCTCAAAATAGTTTAAGTCAAGCTACAGGTAGAAAACAAATTATTGAAGCTAATTTAGCATTTAAAAGAGCTAAAGCTCGTTTAGAAGCTGTTAGTGCAAAATCTTCTTAATTTGAATTTAATATACCTACTATTGGATTTGAACCAATGACTTTCGCCGTATGAAAGCGACACTCTAACCACTGAGTTAAGTAGGCTAATAAAATTATTCTAATTCGTTTCATATTTAAAAGCAATAAATACGTTATTTTTATTAGAATTTTATCTTAAGATTTTATATTAGGATAATTATTATATCTTTAAAAAGGAAAGAGAGGGATTCGAACCCTCGGTAAACATTTTTAGTCTACATAGCATTTCCAATGCTACATCATAAGCCACTCGATCATCTTTCCATAATTCAATTAATCAAGCTACCATTAGCAATATTTAATATTGTTAATGGTAGCTTGATTAATTGAATTATGGAATTTTAAAACAATAATTAATTCTAATTTAGAGATTGACAATTTAAACTTTTAAAAGTAGAATGTTTTGTTATAATTCTAGCTAGGATAGCTCAGTCGGTAGAGCAGAGGACTGAAAATCCTCGTGTCACCAGTTCAAATCTGGTTCCTGGCATTAATTTCTTTATATTCTTTAATTATAATTTATTTAAAATCAATCAAAAATTCTTAATAAGCATCTTGTAATTCATAAAAATCCGGGGTAATATAATCTTTCCGTAAAGGCCACCCAAGCCATGTTTCAGGCATTAATATACGTTTCAATTGAGGATGTCCTTCATATATAATACCTAACATATCATAAGATTCTCTTTCTTGAAAATTAGCTGTTTTCCATATCCAAAAAACAGAAGGAATTTTTGGATTATCTCTTGATACAAAAATTTTAATACATAATTCTTCAGGTTGATCTGCATTATCATTAAGTTTAGTAAGATGATATACACTAGCCAAAGGTCCTCCCGGAGCAACATCATAAGCACATTGACATCTTAAATAATTAAAACCATGTACATATAAAGCTACAGCAACAGAAGGCCAATCATTAGATCTTACTTGTAAAATTTCTACTCCTTGATAATCAAATCCTAAAGGTCTATGTGGTATACGATGAGTCGCTAACCAATTGGATACTCGCCCTTGAACCTGAGTATTATTTTTCAATGAATCGAGCATCTAAATTATCTCCTTTTTTAAAAAAGAATATATTGTATTTTGATTTTAAACAATTTTAAAATCATCTGATTTATTTAAGGATATCGTAGATTTTTCTACAATACTATCTAATTCAAAATTTCTTGAATTTTCTCTTAACCAAGGATTATTCAATTCAGTCAATATTCTATCATTGCCACTCTTATGCATAGAATAAGTTGGTTGTAAATTGTGATCTATATTAAAAGAGCGATTTTTTTTCTTTGAAATGTTTTTATCTAAATATCTTTCTTGACCCATTTTTTTTCGCAGTTTAATAACTGCATCTATAATAGCTTCTGGTTTAGGCGGACAACCTGGTAAATAAACATCTACAGGTATAAGTTTATCTACTCCTCTAACAGTACTATAAGAATCAGTACTAAACATACCGCCGGTTATAGTACATGCTCCCATAGCAATTACATATTTAGGTTCAGGCATTTGTTCATAAAGTCTTACTAAAGAAGGGGCCATTTTCATAGTAACAGTTCCAGCTGTTATAATTAGATCCGCTTGTCTAGGACTAGATCTAGGAACTAATCCATAACGATCAAAATCAAATCTTGAACCTATTAATGCAGCAAATTCAATAAAACAACAACTAGTTCCATATAGAAGAGGCCACAAACTAGACAATCTAGTCCAATTAGAAAAATCATTTAAAGTAGTAAGAATTATAGAATTGGAAAATAATTTATCACTAGATAATGTATTTGTTGGACTAATAACTTTATTTAGCTTGTTATCATAAGAATTTATGTTTTGATTATCTGAAATTAAGACCATTCTAATGCTCCTTTACGCCAAGCGTATACTAAACCAATAACTAAAATTATTATAAATATAATAGCTTCAATGAAACCATACACACCTAATTGATCAAAACTCATAGCCCATGGATATAAAAATACTGTTTCTACATCAAATATTACAAATACCAAAGCAAACATATAATATCTTATTTGAAATTGAATCCAAGCTTCCCCCATAGGTTCTATTCCTGATTCATAAGTAGTTTGCTTTTCTGGATTTGGTATAGTAGGAGCAATGAATTTAGATATATTAAAAGCAAGAGTAGGAATTAATCCAGCTATAAATAAGAATACCCAAAAAGTTTCGTATTTTTCTAAAATCATTATTTCAATTATTATATAATACAAACATTTTTTCAATGAATTTATAAGATTAAATCTTTAATTAAATTTCTTGAGAAAATTATAATATAATATTATTATATATAGTTTTTTATAAAAAAATATAATTAAGGAAATCAATTATTACTATTTTTACATAAATAGGGCTATACGGATTTGAACCGTAGACATTCTCGGTGAAGTGTCTAAAACAATAAATATCACTTCATGAACTCAACATGCGCATTTTTACGCATTGAGCTCTATTTTATTATTTATTCCAATTTTATAAAAAATTTGATATTATATATATAATTGGAATTTTAAACAAAAAGTCATATTATTAAATTTAAATGACTCCTATATATCATTATCAAAGTTTAAATGAAATATATTTTAAAGTATCTTAAATTAAGATTTTACTAAATTAGGTTTGATTTTAAAAACTGTAGTTAATCTTATTAGATTGACTAGTAAAGTATAATGTTAATAACATATTAACTATGTGAATTGCTATTTTGTATTTCTATACACCCTAAAAACACAAAATATTCACTAATTTCTATATTAAACATACCTCGCATTAATTATACTATATCTATAATGAATTTAATCAATTGAACCATATTAGTGAATATTTATAATTATATTTTTAGAGTTATATCTTTTAAATATAATTAATAATTTTCATGCTATTTTTTTCCTAAAAAAGGAGTAAGATAAGAATTACCTAAAAGAATAGAATCTTTTGAACAAAAAATTGATATCTTTTTTTAAAATACATTAACGCACGTGTAAACGAGGTGCTCTACCGCTGAGCTATAGCCCTAAAAAAATAATATAAGCATATTATAAAATAGTAGTATTGGATTGTCAATACTAAATAATATTATTTAGGGCGAACGACGGGAATTGAACCCGCGAATGTTGGATCCACAAACCAATGCCTTAGCCACTTGGCTACGTCCGCCCATATATAGCTTGTATCTCAAGTGATAATACCTTTTAATAAAAGAATAATCAATAGATATTATATATATTTAATTATACTAAAAATTAATATTTTATATAAATGAAGAGAGTAGAGAGTCTTTAATATTTTAAAAATCATTAGTAGTTGGCCAAGTTTTTTATTCTTGGCCAACTATTAATAATAGTAATCAAAATTTAATTAAATTAAGATTAAGCGTTAATAGAAGGAGCTTCAACAGAAGCTAAATCTAGAGGGAAGTTGTGAGCATTACGTTCGTGCATAACTTCCATACCAAGGTTTGCACGGTTGATAATGTCAGCCCAAGTATTAATTACACGACCTTGACTATCAACTACAGATTGGTTAAAGTTGAAACCATTTAAGTTGAAAGCCATAGTACTAATACCTAAAGCAGTAAACCAAATACCAACTACAGGCCAAGCAGCTAAGAAGAAGTGAAGAGAACGAGAGTTGTTGAAACTAGCATATTGGAAAATTAAACGTCCAAAGTAGCCATGAGCAGCAACAATGTTGTAAGTTTCTTCTTCTTGACCGAATTTATAACCTGCGTTAGCAGATTCGTTTTCAGTAGTTTGACGAATCAAACTAGAAGTTACCAATGAACCATGCATAGCACTAAATAGAGAACCGCCGAAAACACCAGCTACACCTAACATATGGAATGGGTGCATAAGGATGTTGTGTTCAGCTTGGAATACAATCATGAAGTTAAAAGTACCAGAGATACCTAAAGGCATACCGTCAGAGAAACTTCCTTGACCGATTGGGTAGATCAAGAATACTGCAGTAGCAGCTGCAACTGGTGCAGAATATGCAACAGCGATCCAAGGACGCATACCTAAACGGAAACTAAGTTCCCATTCACGACCCATATAAGATGCAACACCTAATAAGAAGTGAAGAACGATTAGTTCGTAAGGTCCACCGTTGTATAACCATTCATCTAAAGATGCAGCTTCCCAGATAGGGTAAAAGTGAAGACCAATAGCTGCAGAAGTAGGAACAATAGCACCAGAGATGATGTTGTTACCATAAAGAAGAGAACCAGAAACTGGCTCACGGATACCATCAATATCAACAGGAGGAGCTGCGATAAAAGCAATGATGAATACAGAAGTTGCAGTTAATAAAGTAGGGATCATCAAAACACCAAACCATCCGATATAAAGACGGTTTTCAGTACTTGTAATCCAGTCGCAGAAACGACCCCATAGGCTTGCGCTTTCGCGTCTTTCTAAAGTAGCAGTCATGGTATAAATTGGTTTGTAAAGTGATAATTTGTTACCCAAGTAAATATAAACTTGTTAATTTATATTATTACATAATGTAAATAATATTGTCAACCAGACTTTAATCAAGATTGGATATTCAAAAAAACTAAAAAATTACCAAATAATATTAATTTATGACTATAAAAATAAATTATTTATCAATATTATTAAATAAATAAGTTAAATAAATAAGTTAAATAAAAAATCAAAGCCCGCGATCGGATTTGAACCGATGACCATCGCATTACAAGTGCGGTGCTCTGGCCTCTGAGCTAAGCAGGCAAAAAAGTATAGCAACATATTATATCATAAGTTTAATATCAAATGATAGTATTGGATATTAAACTCATGATATAATTTTTTATCTAAATTAATTTGCAAAGAATTATTATTTTGAGTATAATATTTTTTGTATATATTTTTATATTATAAACAATAATATTTGAAAGTATAATTCGAACGTATTTTTTAATACAATTTTCGGGGGCATGGCGGAATCGGTATACGCTGCGGACTTAAATAAAATGAGCCCTATTAAGGAAACTTTTTAGGTGTAAGCTTTCAAATTCAGGGAAACCTTGGATGAGTAATATTAAGGCAATCCTGAGCCAAATCATTAAAGTTATGATAGGTGCAGAGACTCAACGGAAGCTACCGTTATTAAAGTAATAAATTTTTTTTTATATTAAATAATTCAAGTGAACTTAATGCGGTTTTTTAATACCTATAAATTTCAATTACTTTTTGAGGTAAAGATAGAGTCCAATCTTAGATGCTAAATTATAGTAGCAATGTAAATTGTGGTAAGAAGAAAATCCGTTGGTTTTTAACCATGAGGGTTCAAGTCCCTCTGCCCCCATTTAAATCTGAGTAATATTTCAGAAATCTAATAATATATTTAAGTCAAGGTCCATTGCGCGCTAATGAGCTGTGTCATAATAAAATCGAAAACCTATCATTTGTATTTTCTGTTTTATAGTTGTTCTAGTTATAAGCTGATTGAAAAATTTTAATTTTTCACAGAAAATTACTAATAATAATTGATAGGTATTTCATTTAGCTCGTCTTAACAGAGGAGAATCTCGATGGCTATTCGTTCACCAGAAACAGAAGTCAAAATTGTAGTGGAGAGAGATCCCGTAAAAACTTCTTTCGAGAAATGGGCTAAACCAGGACATTTCTCCAGAACCCTAGCTAAGGGTCCTAGTACTACTACTTGGATTTGGAATTTGCATGCAGATGCACATGATTTTGACAGTCATACTACTGATCTTGAAGAAATATCTAGAAAAGTATTTAGTGCCCATTTTGGTCAACTGGCTGTGATATTTATTTGGTTAAGTGGAATGTATTTCCATGGAGCTCGATTTTCTAATTATGAAGCTTGGTTAAGTGATCCTATTAATATAAAACCTAGTGCTCAAGTGGTCTGGCCTATTGTAGGACAAGAAATTCTTAATGGTGATGTAGGAGGAGGATTCCAAGGTGTGCAAATCACTTCTGGATTTTTTCAAATATGGCGTGCTAGTGGTATTACTACTGAATTACAATTATATAGCACAGCTATTGGTGGATTAGTTGCAGCAACTTTAATGTTTATAGCTGGTTGGTTTCATTACCATAAAGCAGCTCCTACATTAGCTTGGTTCCAAGATGTTGAATCTACTTTAAACCACCATCTTGGTGGTCTTTTAGGTTTAGGATCTTTAGCTTGGGCAGGTCATCAAATTCATGTATCTTTACCTATTAATCAATTATTAGATGCAGGTGTAGATCCTAAAGAAATTCCTTTACCCCATGAATTTATTTTAAATCGTGATCTTTTAGCTCAGTTATATCCTAGTTTTTCTAAAGGTTTAACGCCCTTTTTTACTTTAGATTGGTCTGAATATGCGGATTTTTTAACTTTCCGTGGAGGATTAAATCCTGTAACAGGGGGATTATGGCTTACTGATACTGCACATCATCATTTAGCAATTGCTGTATTATTTTTAATAGCAGGTCATCAATATCGTACGAACTGGGGAATTGGTCATAGTTTAAAAGAAATTTTAGAAGCACATAAAGGACCTTTTACAGGTGAAGGTCATAAAGGTCTTTATGAAATTTTTACTACATCTTGGCATGCTCAATTAGCTGTAAATCTTGCTTTATTTGGGTCGTTAACTATTATCGTAGCTCACCATATGTATGCAATGCCTCCATACCCTTACTTAGCTACAGATTATGGTACTCAATTATCTTTATTTACGCATCATATGTGGATTGGAGGATTTTTAATTGTAGGTGCCGCAGCACATGCTGCTATCTTTTTAGTAAGAGATTATGATCCAACAACTCAATATAATAATTTATTAGATCGTATGCTTAGACATCGTGATGCAATTATTTCTCATTTAAATTGGGTGTGTATTTTCCTAGGATTTCATAGTTTTGGATTATATATTCATAATGATACTATGAGTGCTTTAGGACGTCCTCAGGATATGTTTTCAGATACTGCAATTCAATTACAACCTGTATTTGCTCAATGGATTCAAAATACTCATACTTTAGCTCCTGGTTTCACTGCTCCTAATGCAGCAGCTAGTACTAGTGTAACTTGGGGAGGAAATTTAGTAGCGGTTGGTGGAAAAGTAGCTCTTTTACCTATTCCATTAGGAACTTCAGATTTCCTAGTACATCATATACACGCATTTACAATTCACGTAACTGTTTTAATATTACTTAAAGGTGTATTGTTTGCTCGTAGTTCTAGATTAATTCCTGATAAAGCTAATTTAGGTTTTCGTTTTCCTTGTGATGGACCTGGTAGAGGTGGTACTTGTCAAGTATCTGCTTGGGATCATGTCTTTTTAGGTTTATTCTGGATGTATAATTCAATATCAGTAGTTATTTTTCATTTTAGTTGGAAGATGCAATCTGATGTGTGGGGTACTGTTACTGATAATACTGTATCTCATATAACAGGTGGTAACTTTGCTCAAAGTGCAAATGCTATTAATGGTTGGCTACGTGATTTCTTATGGGCACAAGCATCTCAGGTTATTCAATCTTATGGATCTGCATTATCTGCATACGGTCTTATCTTTTTAGGTGCTCACTTTGTTTGGGCATTTAGCTTAATGTTTCTTTTCAGTGGTCGTGGATACTGGCAAGAACTTATTGAATCCATTGTATGGGCTCATAACAAGCTAAAAGTTGCTCCTGCTATCCAGCCTAGAGCCTTAAGTATTATACAAGGTCGTGCTGTAGGAGTAGCTCATTACCTTCTGGGTGGGATTGCCACAACATGGGCATTCTTCCTAGCGAGAATTATTGCAGTAGGATAATGGCTAGGAGGATTTGAAAAGCATTATGGCATCAAGATTTCCAAAGTTTAGCCAGGGCCTTTCTCAAGACCCGACCACTCGTCGTATTTGGTTTGGTATCGCAACTGCACATGATTTTGAAAGTCATGATGATATAACAGAAGAGAAACTATATCAAAAAATATTTGCTTCTCATTTTGGTCAACTTGCAGTTATATTTTTGTGGACTTCCGGTAATCTTTTTCATGTAGCTTGGCAAGGTAATTTTGAAGCATGGACTAAAGACCCATTACATGTTAGACCTATAGCTCATGCTATTTGGGACCCTCATTTTGGACAACCAGCAGTAGAAGCGTTTACTCGAGGCGGAGCGTCAGGACCAGTTAATATTTCTTATTCTGGTGTTTATCAATGGTGGTATACTATTGGACTTCGTAGCAATTTAGATTTATACAGAGGAGCTTTATTTCTATTAGCTTTAGCTGCAATTTCATTAGTAGGAGGATGGTTACATCTTCAACCTAAATGGAAACCAAGTGTTTCTTGGTTTAAAAATGCAGAATCCCGTTTAAATCATCATCTATCTGGATTATTTGGGGTTAGTTCTTTAGCTTGGTCTGGACATTTAGTTCATGTAGCAATTCCGGAATCTAGAGGTCAGACTGTTCGTTGGGAAAATTTTCTTACAACTCTGCCTCATCCACAAGGATTAGCACCTTTCTTTTCAGGTCAATGGAGTGTATATGCTCAAAATGCTGATTCTAGTAATCACTTGTTTGGAACTTCAGAAGGAGCTGGTACAGCAATTTTAACTTTTTTAGGTGGATTTCATCCACAAACTCAAAGTTTATGGCTTACTGATATTGCTCATCACCATATCGCAATTGCTGTATTATTTATTGTTGCAGGCCATATGTATCGTACCAATTTTGGAATTGGACATAGTATAAAAGAAATATTAGATGCACATGTTGCTCCTGGTGGTGGTTTAGGTAATGGACATAAAGGAATTTATGATACATTAAATAACTCGTTACATTTTCAGTTAGGTCTTGCGCTAGCATCTTTAGGTGTAATTACTTCTTTAGTTGCACAACACATGTATGCATTACCTTCTTATGCTTTTATAGCTCAGGATTTCACAACTCAAGCAGCTTTATATACTCATCACCAATATATTGCGGGTTTTATTATGTCAGGTGCATTTGCACATGGTGCAATTTTTTATATTCGTGATTATAATCCTGAACAAAATAAAGGTAATGTATTAGCAAGAATGTTAGAACATAAAGAAGCTATTATTTCTCACCTAAGTTGGGCTAGTTTATTTTTAGGATTTCATACACTAGGTCTTTATGTACATAATGATGTTGTACAAGCTTTTGGTAATCCAGAAAAACAAATTTTAATTGAACCTGTTTTTGCACAATGGATTCAATCAGCTCATGGTAAATCTCTTTATGGATTTGATGTATTATTGTCTTCAACAGGTAGTCCTGCTTTTAATGCTGGACAAACTTTATGGTTGCCTGGTTGGTTAGATTCTATTAATAATGCTTCAAATTCTTTATTTTTAACTATTGGTCCTGGAGACTTTTTAGTTCACCACGCAATTGCGTTAGGTTTACATACTACAACTTTAATTTTAGTTAAAGGTGCCTTAGATGCTAGAGGATCTAAGTTAATGCCTGATAAAAAAGAATTTGGGTATAGTTTCCCTTGTGATGGACCTGGTAGAGGTGGTACTTGTGATATCTCTGCATGGGATGCTTTTTATTTAGCTATTTTTTGGATGTTAAATACTATTGGATGGGTTACTTTCTATTGGCATTGGAAACATTTAGCTTTATGGCAAGGTAATGTAGCTCAATTTAATGAATCTTCTACATATTTAATGGGATGGCTTAGAGATTATCTTTGGTTAAATTCATCTCAATTAATTAATGGTTATAATCCATTTGGTATGAATAGTTTATCAGTATGGGCTTGGATGTTCTTGTTTGGTCATCTTATTTGGGCAACAGGGTTTATGTTTTTGATCTCTTGGCGTGGTTATTGGCAAGAGTTAATTGAAACTTTAGCATGGGCTCATGAACGTACTCCTTTAGCTAACTTAGTTCGTTGGAAAGATAAACCAGTAGCTTTATCTATTGTACAAGCTCGTTTAGTAGGATTAGCTCATTTTTCTGTAGGTTATATTTTTACTTATGCAGCATTTTTAATTGCATCTACTTCCGGTAAGTTTGGTTAATTGATTTTTATGCAAACTTTGAGACTATAAAGATAGTCTCAAAGTTTGCATGAAAATCAATTAATCAAAATTTTTCTTTTAATTGTGGTTTTTATTATATATAATATAATTATATTATTTATTATAAAATTTGCGCGGGGTAGAGCAGTCTGGTAGCTCGCAAGGCTCATAACCTTGAAGTCATAGGTTCAAATCCTATCTCCGCCATAATAAAAAAAAGGTTAAACTTTTGTTGATTCATTTTTCTAATTCTAATAGAATTATTTTAGATTTATGTTATTCAATAGTTATTTTTTTTATTTTATAAATAAAAAAGAAAAGAAAAGTGGTACATTTTTAACATTATCTGTATACTAACAATGTAGTTGTTCTTAGGATCAATTTATGGCTAACATACTTGTTTATTTTGCTATTTTATTAAGTGCCGTATTATTAACTTTAGTTTTGTTTATTGGGTTAAACAAAATTGAATTAATATAAATAATATATTATTTATATTAAGTATGCTATTCTGCATTAATTATTATAAATTTATTTTTATATTCACAATATTCAAATATTAAATTTCACATGGTTGAACCTTTATTGTCTGGAATTGTTTTGGGCTTTATTCCTATTACTCTTGCTGGATTATTTGTTACTGCTTATTTGCAATATAGACGCGGTGACCAATTAGATTTATAGATATAATTATGTTTTTATTAAATAATATATACTATATATTATTTAATAAAAACATAATTATATCTATAAATCTAATTGAGAAACAAATATATTTATTATTTTTTATATTTTATAAAAAAATATTTAAAACATTCAATTCCGTAATTTGGATTTATTTAAATATTTTTAATAATTATAAAGTATTTTCCACGCCCTGTAGGATTTGAACCTACGACATCAGGTTTTGGAGACCTGCGTTCTACCAGGCTGAACTAAGAGCGCTTGTTATATAAATAATCCAATTATTTTGTTTTCAATTCAATTAATAATTGATCAATCAAAATGAAATGAAATGATGATAGGGATGACAGGATTCGAACCTGCGACATTTTGTACCCAAAACAAATGCGCTACCAAACTGCGCTACATCCCTTTCAAACATTTCTTATGATATACATTATACTTGAGATCAGTATAAATTTATAATCTTATTAAAGATATTAGAATATATGTATAATAACATTAATCATAATATTAAAATGAATAGTTTGCAATATAAATTCTAATATCTAATATTATGAAGATTAAATATTAGAATTTAAAAACTTCAAAAGTTTAAATATTAAGTAATATTTAGTAAAGAATATTATATATTTGTTTATATAATATTCTTTATGTAATATAATTTATCAGATTCTATTTTTTTTTATAGAATATATTTATTTTATATAATTAAATTAATCAATATAAATAATCATTTATTTTTTTAAATGATTATTCTAAAAATTGTAAGGTTAGGCAAATAAAATATTTTTGTAGTTTGGAGATTATTTTGAAATGGAAGATTTTAAAACTTATCTTTCTACAGCACCTGTAATAGCTACTTTATGGTTTGGAATATTAGCTGGTTTATTAATAGAAATTAATAGATTTTTTCCAGATGCATTATTACTTCCATTTATTTAATATAGTTAATTTTTTACAGTTTTATTAATTTATAATACAATTAACTAATTTTTAAGTATAAAATACTTAAGTATTTTATACTTTAAAATTAGTTAATGTAACATATATAATATAAAAAAAATATAATATTATATTTTTTTTATATTTGTAAATAAATCTTAGAAATAAATTGTAAATAAAGAACATGCAAAATCAAAAAATAGAGATAAATAATTGAATAAATATTTATTCAATTATTTATCTCTATATTCAATATAATATAATTAAAATTATCTATTCTATGTATTAAATAAAATAAATTTAAATTATGGCTAAAGGTAAAGATATTAGGATTAATATAATATTAGAGTGTACAAATTGTCCTGAAAATTTAAATAAAAAATTTCCAGGAATATCTCGATATACTACATCTAAAAATCGTCGCAACACATCTAATCGTTTAGAATTAAAAAAATTTTGCCCTCATTGTTGTTGTCATACTATTCATAAAGAAATTAAAAAATAATTATTTGCTGTAATATGAAAGATAGTATTAATAAATCAAAAAGAAGTTCGCGTCGTCGTTTACCACCTCTTAGATCTGGCGAAAATATAGATTATAAAAATATCGGTTTATTACGTAGATTCATAAGTGAGCAAGGTAAAATTCTTTCTAGAAGAGTAACTAGATTAACATCTAAGCAACAACGTAATATCACTAGAGCTATTAAAAGAGCTAGAGTTTTAGCATTGCTACCATTTATTAATAATGAAAGTTAATCTAATATTTTAATAATAATATTAGATATTTAATTAAAATTATCTAATAATTTAATAAAATTGTAATTTTTTTTCTATAAAATATTAAGACATTTCTTAAAATTTTATTATTTTGTTTAAAAAGAAGACAAAATAAAAATATTTTTTCCTAAATTTAAATATAATATTTTATATCGTTTTTTTGACAACGATTTTTTTTAAAATGTTGTCAAAAAAAGTATAAAATATTTATTAGAATATTAATTATATAAATAGTTTTTTAAATTTATTTTAGAATAATTAATTTTATAATAATAACTTGTCTATAAAATAACTTCATCATTTTGACTTAAAAGATTTTATTATATTGAAGTAATATATACTATATATTTCAGTTTTTTATAAGAGGTTCTATAATGCTATCAAAACAAGGCTTATCTAAAACAGCTATTTGTGCAATTATTTTACGATTTAATAAAATTTTGTTTTGATAAAACAGATTCATGAGATTGCTATAAGAAATATTTTTTTCCCTTACTATAGCATTAATTCTGCAAATCCATAAACGACGCATATTTCTCTTTCTTTTTAATCTATCTTTATATGAATATACGAGAGATTTAAGAGCTTTTTGATTAGCAGTTCTAAATAATTTAGAATGGGTACCTATAAAACCTGAAGTTATTTTTAGTATATTCTTGCGATGTTTTCGAGCTACATATCCACGTTTAATTCTAGTCATTTGTTATATTTATTCTTTTATTAATCTTAAATTTTTTAAATTATTTATATTTGATAGTAAATTATACAAAGGATATTCTTGATATAAAAATCTAGAATATTTATTTTAACAATTTATTATTAATATATTAATAATAAATTGTTAAAATAAATATTTATGAAGATGTAGAGTCTATATCTAAAGCAACTAAATCTACAATACCATAAGATTGTGCTTCACGCGCAGACATAAAAACATCTCGTTCCATATCTTCAGAAATTACCCATATTGGCTTACCAGTTCTTTGTACATAAACCTTTGTAATACAATCACGGAGTTTTAATACTTCTTCAGCTTCCATAATTAATTCACCAGCTTGATCTTTATAATAAGAACTAGAAGGTTGATGTATCATAACTCTTGCATGTGGCAACGCAATACGCTTAGTAATTTCTCCACCTGTTAATATAAATGAGCCCATAGAAGCTGCCACCCCCATACATATTGTACGTACTTCAGGTTCTACAAATTGCATTGTATCATAGATAGCAATACCTGGTACTACAGCTCCACCTGGAGAATTTATATATAAATACATATCTTTGGATTTATCATCTCCATTCAGATATAACATGAGACCTATTATTTGATTAGCTACTTCGTAATTAACAGTTTGACCTAAAAATAATATTCTTTCTCTATAAAGTCGATTGATTAAGGTCAATAATCATTTGCCTTTTAGAACCGAACTTGCATTTTTCAATACATACGGCTCATATATATGATATAAACAATTCAATTCAATATTAAATTTTTAACCTAAAAAAATAGTTGCTTGAATAATCTTTTATTTATGAATTTTTCTATATTAATATCCATAAAAATTAACTCGTTTTCAAATAGAATTGAATAACTTCCAATCATTAGGTTTATTTTCTACTTCAAAGATATTTTATGATATAGAGTTATATATTTATAGATTAAATCTCAAATAAATATTTGATTATCTTAAATATTAAAGATAATCTTAATTATTCAATCTAATGAAGCCTTTAAATCAGTTCGTTTTACTAACCATAGATTAAAATTGAAATAATTAATAGAAATTTTCTATTTTTATTTTAAATAGAATTTTATTTAAAATTAGTAAATTCCAATATTTGCAATCATTACAAAAAATGAATAACTTCATCTAAATTATCTGAAATTACGAGTCAAACTATAAATCAACCCATTGTACTTGTACATCTCCAGGAAGACGATATGGTACTTTCGGAACACCAACTGGCATAATTCTAAATTATAAATTAATTACTTACTGCTCTATTTATAAAATAGAATTTTATTATACAAACACGCTATCTATTTTATTAAATTCAATATTTAAATGAATTTTAATATTGAGAATAATTTGATAAAATATTTTGATATAATTATATATGCTAACTGCTAACATATCATATTATTAAGATAATTATATAAACATTAGTATATTTTAGCAATTCAATTTAAATTTAATATTTTTATTGTGTAGAAAAAATAAAAATTATGTATATACTATATAGGTGAGAGCATGTGAATAAGACCATAATTCAATTTTAAAATAGCTTTATTTTTTATTTTTTAAAATAATGATTGTAAAATGATTATTTTAAATTAATAATCATTTTGTTTTTAACAGAATCAATGATAAACTATCCCAATCTATATTAAAAAAATAAAGAAAATCTATATATTTTATATAGATTCTTATAATTGCAAGAAAGTTACTTAATCTCTACTAAATTTTTCAAAAGGGGTATCGTTCATGGGTTTACCTTGGTACCGTGTACACACAGTTGTTTTAAATGATCCTGGCCGTTTAATTGCAGTACATATTATGCATACTGCATTAGTTTCTGGTTGGGCAGGTTCTATGGCTTTATATGAACTAGCTGTTTTTGATCCTTCAGATCCTGTTCTTGACCCTATGTGGCGTCAAGGTTTATTTGTAATTCCATTTATGACTCGAATTGGTATTACAAAATCTTGGGGAGGTTGGAGTATAACAGGAGAAACAATTACAAATCCAGGTATTTGGAGTTATGAAGGAGTAGCAGTAGTACATATTGTTTTATCTGGTTTACTTTTTCTGGCTGCAATCTGGCATTGGGTTTATTGGGACTTAGAATTGTTTCGTGATGAAAGAACTGGAAAGCCATCTCTAGATTTACCTAAAATATTTGGTATACATTTATTTCTTTCTGGTGTACTTTGTTTTGGTTTTGGTGCATTCCATGTAACAGGTTTATTCGGTCCTGGCATCTGGGTATCTGATCCTTATGGACTTACTGGTCAAGTACAACCTGTATCACCTGCATGGGGAGCAGAAGGATTTGATCCTTTTAATCCAGGAGGGATTGCATCTCACCATATTGCAGCAGGAATTCTAGGTATACTAGCTGGTCTTTTTCATTTAAGTGTCAGACCTCCACAACGTTTGTATAAAGGTCTTCGTATGGGAAATGTAGAAACAGTACTATCTAGTAGTATAGCTGCAGTATTTTTTGCAGCATTTGTAGTTTCTGGAACTATGTGGTATGGTTCTGCTGCAACTCCTGTTGAATTATTTGGGCCAACTCGTTATCAATGGGATCAAGGTTTCTTTCAACAAGAAGTAGATAGACGTATCAGAAAAAGTTTATCTGATGGTTTAAGCTTGTCTGAAGCTTGGGCTAAAATTCCAGAAAAATTAGCTTTCTATGACTATATTGGTAATAATCCAGCGAAAGGTGGTCTATTTCGTGCAGGTGCTATGGATAATGGAGATGGAATTGCAGTGGGTTGGTTAGGACATGCAAGTTTTAAAGATAAACAAGGACGCGAATTGTTTGTCCGTCGTATGCCTAGTTTCTTTGAAACATTCCCGGTTGTATTAATTGATGACGAAGGAGTAGTGCGTGCAGATGTTCCTTTCCGTAGAGCAGAATCAAAATATAGTATAGAACAAGTTGGTGTAAGTGTAGAATTTTATGGTGGTGAATTAGATGGAGTAAGTTTTAGCGATCCTGCAACAGTTAAAAAATATGCTAGACGAGCTCAATTAGGTGAAATTTTTGAATTTGATCGTGCTACATTAAAATCTGATGGTGTATTTCGTAGTAGTCCAAGAGGTTGGTTTACTTTTGGTCATGCAACTTTTGCTCTTTTATTTTATTTTGGGCATATTTGGCATGGTGCACGTACTCTATTTAGAGATGTATTTTCTGGAATTGATCCAGATTTAGATGCACAAGTAGAATTTGGTGCTTTTCAAAAGTTGGGTGATCCTACTACAAAGAGAGAAGCGGTATAAATATAAGATATTATTTTAAATAGTAAAATTTTACTTATTTTTAATAGTTCAAATTTTAGTATGAAAGTTATATATTAATTCTTTACTTATAAACAAACCTATGGAAGCATTGGTTTATACATTTCTACTTATAGGAACTTTAGGTATTATTTTCTTTGCTATATTTTTTCGCGAACCACCTCGTTTACCTGTAAAAGGTAAAAAATAAATAGTTCGTATAATTGTCCCTGAATAAATGAATTTATTCAGGGACAATTATACGAATATTCAATCTTCATGTTCTTCGAAAGGATCGCGTAATTTTTTAGATGGTTGGCCAAATGCTGTATAAACTGCATAGCCTGTAAAACTCACTAATAAGCAAGATATGAAAATTACAATTAATATTCCAGTTTCCATTGATAGGTAATGCCTCAATAATGGTTGGTTTTTATTATGATAGTATAGAAAGTTAATAAATCTCAACTATAAAAAGAGAAAATATGGCTACAAGAACAATTAATAATACCTCTCAAACAAAAGGCAGACGTACTAGTGTTGGTGATGTATTAAAACCTTTAAATTCTGAGTATGGTAAAGTTGCACCTGGTTGGGGTACTACAGTACTTATGGGAGTATTTATAGCGTTATTTGCAGTATTTTTAGTAATTATTTTAGAACTTTATAATGCATCTGTATTACTTGATGGTATACCAGTAAGTTGGTCTAGTTTAGAAAATTAATATCTTCACAAGATATATTTACAAAGAAATATAAAATTTTAAAAAAATAATTTTTTTGTTTTAGGGAGTATATATATTATAATCAACTCCCTAAAACAAAAATGCAAGGAAGTTCAATTGCGAAATTTTATAATAAATTGAAACAAAATATATTATATGGGTGTGTGACTTGTAATCAAAATTGGTCTTGTATATATGAAAATTATTCGTTATTTCTGAAAAAGAGATAATAATTTTTCACTGAAAATTATTTAAATAATAATTTCAAAACGTGAATTCATTAAAATAATATAAAAAATATTAGTTACTCAATTAACTATAAACTATAGTAATATTAATAAAATATGAGATTTCATTATAAAACAATTCAATTATTAGTGTTGTAAAAAAAATAAATTTACCCATAATGTATTTTATAAATTTTTATCACTGGAATCTAAAATGACTTAATGTTTAAAATTTAATGCAAGATTGGAACAAGTTAATTAAAATTTAGTTTGAATAAATGACATTTTGAAAATGAAATTTTAACTAAATTTTCAAAAGATAGTTCGAGAATACAAAGGTTAGCAAAATAAATGAATATATTTTTTATATATTATTTTTTATAAATGATTCGAACTTAAAGTAATGCATTAAAATGAAAATTATAAAATCAATAGAATTTCTTATATTGATTTCTTTCATACATTGCTTAAGCTGTATGAAGATAAAACTTCATGTACAGTTTTCAGGGGGGTACATTATTTTCATTGTCTATCCCAATAAAGTATATGATTGGTTTGAAGAACGTTTAGAAATTCAAGCAATTGCAGATGATATTTCAAGTAAATATGTTCCTCCTCATGTAAATATATTTTATTGTTTAGGTGGAATTACATTCACTTGCTTCTTATTGCAAGTAGCTAGTGGGTTTGCAATGACTTTTTATTATAGACCTACAGTAGCCGAAGCTTTTGCTTCTGTCCAATATATTATGACAGATGTCAATTTTGGTTGGTTAATTAGATCTGTCCATAGATGGTCAGCAAGCATGATGGTATTAACTATGATTCTTCATGTATTTCGTGTATATCTAACTGGCGGCTTTAAAAAACCACGTGAATTGACTTGGGTTACAGGAGTTATTTTAGCTGTTTTAACAGTATCTTTTGGAGTAACTGGATATTCTCTTCCATGGGATCAAGTAGGTTACTGGGCTGTAAAAATTGTAACAGGAGTGCCTGATGCGATTCCAGTAATAGGTTCTCCATTAGTAGAATTACTCCGTGGTAGTGTTGGTGTTGGACAAAGTACTTTAACTCGTTTTTATAGTTTGCACACATTTATATTACCTTTATTAACAGCAGTTTTTATGTTAATGCATTTCTTAATGATACGTAAACAAGGTATATCAGGACCTTTATAACAATTTATTGAATTTTTCAATTTTATGGGGTTCATATAATATTGTTTTGATTGCCAAACAAAATATGAAAAATATTGGATATTGTTTGTTAAATTTTATATTTACAAATAATTGTGTGAATTTATAATTAAAGATTTGGATTATGGGAGTGTGTGAATTGATATGAGCTAGTTTTAACAATTGATAATTGTTGTTTATTAATAAATTACCTTCAATTAATCATCATATATCTTGAAAAAAAAATATGATGATAAACTTATAGAATAATTAAAAATACTGATTTTTAATGAAGGAAATTTTCCTATGGTTAATCAATTAATAATTAATTATTATGATTTCGTTAAATCCTTTAAATTGGATATAAAATATTTATTATAATATAATAAAACTTAATAAACTTGTATTATAACATAATAAAAATTTATTAAATTTGATATTTTAATAGCATTTATAAATAATAAAAGAGATGGTTTTAAGAGTTTTATTATTCCTTATCAACTCTAAATTTCAATATAAAATCATCGGAACATAAATAAAACCTAAGGGAATATTTAAAACAATGCTTCAACAAGATAATGACTAATTAATTATATATATTATTAGTGATAAGAAAATTCAATAAGCAATAAATATTTAAATGAATTGTTTAAATAAATTAATTATTATTAACATAAAGCCAACTTGATTTATTTACAAGTTATTTTTATAAATAAAAAATTCATTATAAAAATAATTTATAAGAGCTAGATGAAGTAAAAACTTCATGTCTTGTTCTTAGAGGGGATATTGATTATATACCTATCTCAATAACAAAAAAACCCGATTTAACTGATCCAGTATTGCGTGCTAAATTGGCAAAAGGTATGGGACATAATTATTATGGTGAACCAGCTTGGCCTAATGATCTTTTATATATGTTTCCAGTAGTAATATTGGGTACTATTGCTTGTAATGTTGGATTAGCAGTTCTTGAACCATCTTTGGTTGGTGAGCCAGCTAATCCATTTGCAACTCCTTTAGAAATATTACCAGAATGGTATTTTTTCCCAGTATTTCAAATATTACGAACTGTTCCTAATAAATTGTTAGGTGTACTATTAATGGCAGCTGTACCGGCTGGCTTATTAACTGTCCCATTTATAGAAAATGTAAATAAATTTCAAAATCCATTTAGACGTCCAGTAGCTACTACTGTATTTTTAATTGGTACTGTCGTAGCTATATGGTTAGGTATAGGAGCTACACTTCCGATTGATACATCTCTTACTTTAGGACTTTTTTAAAAAAAATTAAGAATTAATTTTTTCACTATGAATATATTTTTTTATTCATAGTGAAAAAATATTCATTGTAGGTTAGGTAAAAATTTATAAATATTTACATGAGAAATGAAGTTATTTTATAAAAAATATGGATAATAATCTTTTCGAAGAAAAACGCCCTGTCTTTCCATTTACCGCTATTGTAGGTCAAGAAGAGATGAAATTAGCTCTTCTTTTAAATGTAATTGATCCTAAAATTGGTGGAGTTATGATTATGGGTGATAGAGGCACTGGAAAATCTACAACAGTTAGAGCACTTGTTGATTTATTGCCAGAAATTCAAGTTGTAGCAAATGATCCCTTTAATTCGCATCCTTATGATCCAGAACTTATGAGTGATGAAGTTAGAAAACAAATTAAAGAAAATAAAAATCTAGAAATTGTAAATACAAAAATTTCTATGGTTGATTTACCACTTGGTGCAACAGAAGATAGAGTGTGTGGTACTATTGATATAGAAAAAGCTCTAACAGAAGGAATTAAAGCATTTGAGCCGGGATTATTAGCTAAAGCTAATCGTGGTATTTTATATGTTGATGAAGTTAATCTTTTAGATGATCATTTAGTAGATGTTTTACTTGATTCAGCCGCTTCCGGATGGAATACTGTCGAAAGAGAAGGAATATCAATATCTCATCCTGCACGATTTATATTAATAGGATCGGGAAATCCCGAGGAAGGTGAATTGAGACCTCAATTATTAGATCGATTTGGTATGCATGCTCAAGTAGGTACTGTTAAAGATGCTGAATTACGTGTAAAAATTGTTGAACAAAGAGCTGCTTTTGATCAAAATCCACAAAATTTCCGCAATTCTTATAAAAATGCTCAAGATAATTTATGTTTTCAAATTAATGAAGCGCGTAAATTACTTAGTCAAATTCAAATACCTTATGATCTTCGTGTTAATATATCAAGAATTTGTGCTGAATTAAATGTAGATGGTTTGAGAGGTGATATTGTAACTAATCGTGCTGCTAAAGCTTTAGCAGCATTAAGAGGACGTACTGAAATTACTCCTAAGGATATTATGACAGTTATTCCTTTATGTTTAAGACATAGATTACGTAAAGATCCATTAGAATCAATTGATTCAGGTCTTTTGGTTTTAGAAAAATTTAGTCAAGTATTTGGTTATACTTCTAAAGCATCTATTTGATAAAACACAATATTGATTGACTTATTTATTTAGAAAATCTAGGATATTTTATCCTAAATTTTTTTATTTTATATAATCTATTATATCTTAAAATTTTTTAAATGATAAAAAATTTGATTTTTAATGTCTAATTTTTTTATTTCTTTTAAGTGAAGAATTGATGAATAAGATGACTAAATAGTCATCTTATTCATCTCTTCACTTAAAGATTTCCTTTTTTAAGTGCTAATAATCCAATTACTAATGGACCAGATAGTACTATAAAAGCTAATGCAGTAAGCTGTGCAACAACTTCTAAGTTCATTTTAATCTAACCTCTCTTTTATATTAAATAATAAATATTTTACACGTTGAAAAATTTTGAAAACTAGTCAATTTTTATGTAAAATGATTCGATTTTAAATGGTTATAATATAATTATTATATATTTTATAAAAACTATAGCCATGTCATGAGAAGATTGGTACAATGATACATGAATTAAGACTATAGTTAGTTATATATAACTATATAATCTGTCACAGCCTACAAATAAAATACTATATTACAATTTAGTGACAATATTTTGCCAAAAAGGAGAAAATATATTTATGACAACTATATCAGATAGCCAAATTTTTGTGGCATTAATTAGTGCCTTAGTAACAGGTATTTTAGCTTTACGTTTAGGTCGTGCGTTATATGAATAAATAGAATAAATTAATATTTATTATATTTATTTTAACGTATATAAATTAATAACTATAATTATTTATAATTAATTTAGTTATTATATAGCCTAGCCATATTTGGCTGGGCATAATCACTAAAATATATTGTTATATTCCTCACTATATGAACTAAATTTTAATATATTATTATTGGTTTACAATTATTATGTTTAATCGTAGACTTTCATTTTTCTAAATGCTAGATTGAATCAAGTCCTTTATAAAAAGGAGAGATGGCTGAGTGGCCTAAAGCGACTGATTGCTAATCCGTTGTACTGTTAAAAAGTACCGAGGGTTCGAATCCCTCTCTCTCCGAAGATTTTTTTATTTTCATAAACGCTTAAAGACAAATCTTAATGTTTTATATTTTATAAAGTTGATTTTCAATTATTCTTTACGACCAGGATTTCTTGCAGGATCGTTAGATAAGAATCCAAACACAAATAGAGATATAAAAAAAATAACAACAGTATAAACAAATATTTTTAAAGTCAACACGGAATAACCTCCGAGATGATTACTAAAAATGAAATATAATATTGAAAATTAATCATCAATAGTATTTTTATAATTATCTTTTATTAATATTGTAATAAATTTAATTATAAATTATTATAAACCGTAAATATATTATATATTTATAATATTAATTTGAATTTTATAGAAAATATACTTAATTTTTTTTAAGAGAAAAAAGAATATAAATTCATTGAAAAAATTGTAAATATTTATATATATATTTTTTTTTACAAAAAAAATCAAAGAATAACAGATAGCTATTTAATCTAATCAATAAATTATTATTATTTATTGAAATTTATTTGAAATCTTAATCCATCAGTTATTTTTTATTTTATTGTATCAATTGTATTAAATTGTTTTTTGATATTTTATATCTTTGATTTTTATATATAAAAAATTTTAACGAAAACTAATCGCAGCTTGCCATACGAATGCTAGTAGTAAGAAAAGTACCGGTATTACCGGCATTACATCTACAATTGGATCAAAAGCAGCATATGCTTCTGGCAATTTTGCTAAAATAATAGTTAACATAGATTTTCTCCGATAGATTTGATTACTACATATATGGATAATTATTTGAATAATCTCAAACAATTATCTAAACTCACTCATACATATTACTACAGGTTGCTTTAGTTTGGAAAGGGGGGATAATAATATAGTATTAATATAATCAATATTTACAAATTGATTGATTGATATTGATTATATTATATAGATTAAAAATTCTATAGAATTTTTAATCTATTGACATAGTATAAATATACTATAGACTAGTTAGTAGTAATAGAATTGGGGCGTCGCCAAGTGGTAAGGCAACGGGTTTTGGCCCTGTTACTCGGAGGTTCGAGTCCTTCCGTCCCAGAATGTTTTATTTTCTATAAATAAATATATTTTTCACTGGTTTCAAATCTTTATTATATATTTTGCTATATTTATATATATAAACTATATATATAAATGATATAAGAATATATAATATATCCTACAGATTACACTGTTTTAAAGTCAATCTTCTAATTTTATTTAAGAGGAATCAATTCATGAAACTAGCTTATTGGATGTATGCTGGCCCTGCTCATATTGGCACTCTTCGTGTTGCAAGTTCTTTTAAAAATGTGCATGCTATAATGCATGCTCCTTTAGGAGACGATTACTTTAATGTAATGCGTTCTATGTTAGAAAGAGAAAGAGATTTTACGCCAGTTACAGCAAGTATAGTAGATAGACATGTTTTAGCACGAGGTTCACAAGAAAAAGTTGTAGAAAATATTACAAGAAAAGATAAAGAAGAAAAACCTGATTTAATTGTATTAACTCCTACATGTACTTCAAGTATATTACAAGAAGATTTACAAAATTTTGTTGATAGGTCTGCTATGCTTTCTGATTGTAATGTACTTTTAGCTGACGTAAATCACTATAGAGTAAATGAATTACAGGCAGCTGATCGAACTTTAGAACAAATAGTTAGACATTATTTAGACATAGCACGTAAACAAGGTACTTTAAATAAAACTATGACAAAGTTTCCTTCTGTGAATATTATTGGTATATTTACTTTAGGTTTTCATCAACAACATGATTGTAGAGAAATGAAACGACTTCTTTCTGATTTAGGTATTCAAATTAATTCAGTTATACCTGAAGGTAGTTCTGTTAATGAATTAAAGAATTTACCACAGGCTTGGTTTAATTTAGTACCTTATAGAGAAGTTGGTCTTATGACAGCTATGTATTTAGAACAAGAATTTGGTATGTCTTATATTAGTACTACTCCTATGGGGATAGTAGATACTGCTGAATGGATTCGTCAAATTCAAACTCAAGTTAACACATGGGCTCCAACTCTGTTAGGTCATGAAGTTAATTATGAATCATATATAGATGAACAAACAAGATTTGTTTCTCAGGCAGCGTGGTTTTCTAGATCTATAGATTGTCAGAATTTAACTGGTAAAAAATCAATAGTTTTTGGAGATGCTACTCATGCGGCTTCTATGACTAGAATTCTTTCTAGAGAAATGGGTATTCATGTAGTATGTGCAGGCACATATTGTAAACATGATATAGATTGGTTTAAAGAACAAGTAGAAGGATATTGCGATGAAATTTTAATTACTGATGATCATACAGAAGTGGGAAATATGATAGCTAGAATAGAACCTTCTGCTATTTTTGGTACTCAAATGGAACGTCATATTGGAAAACGTGTAGATATTCCCTGTGGTGTAATATCTGCACCAGTACATATTCAAAATTTTCCATTAGGTTATAGACCCTTTTTAGGTTATGAAGGAACTAACCAAATTGCTGATTTAGTATATAATTCATTTACTCTTGGAATGGAAGACCATTTATTAGAAATTTTTGGTGGTCATGATACTAAAGAAGTTATTACACGTGCCTTATCTACAGATTCAGATTTAACTTGGAATGCTGATGGAAAATCTGAATTGAATAAAATACCAGGTTTTGTGAGAGGTAAGATTAAACGTAATACAGAAAAATTTGCAAGACAAAATGGTATTTCTGAAATTACTATAGAAGTAATGTATGCTGCAAAAGAAGCATTAAATGCATAATAACATATATATTTTGTATTATGTATTGAATTAAATGATTTTGTTAATTAGATAATTATTAAATATTGTATTATTATTAGATAATTTAATAATTATGTATTTTCGTATTATGTTCTTTTAAAATTATAAAATAAATAGTAGTAATGTTTATTATTACTTTTTATTTTAATAAATTTGTTATCAATTACTGGAGATATTTATGGTTAAATTACGTTTAAAAAGATATGGAAGAAAGCAACGTGTGGCTTGAATAATTGCTTGAGATTCGTGTAAAAAATCACTATCTTGATTTATTAAGATAATTTTTAAAATAAAATATTCAAAAAAATTGGAGAATTTTTTAAAACTTTTACAATTAATTGAATCTTTATCAAAAATATTCAATAATATAAAATTCAATATCTATGGTTATGAATCTATTATTTAGATTATGCTCTGTTAATTAAGTAAAAATTTAATATTGATTATTTTACAAAAAATATTAATATTAAATTTTGATTTCTATTAATAATGATTTAGAAGAATTTCAGTTGCTTAAATTCTTCTCTATATAAATTCATCAGAGTTTCAATAAAACCTAATGAAATTAAGTCTCAAGATTAAAAACAAGTTAAATATATTTTGTATTATCTTCAATTTTATAATTGAAGATAATACAAAATATATTTAAGATCTTTCACAAATGATTTTTTAAATAAATATATAAGATTATATTTTTATTTAAAATTATAGAATTCAATATTTGAAATATTAGTAATTAATTTCATTAACTAAATAAAATGATTATACAAAAAATACAATCTATTTAGTTAATGAAATTAATTACGTGAGCTGTACGAAATTAAAGTTTCATATACAGTTTTAAGGGAGGATTTTTAGGTATTTAAAAATCTAACAACCTATCCCAATAAGTAACTTATAGAATAATTGCTATTGATGCTAAAGCAAGAAGAGAGGGTCGTGCATTAAAAGAAATTGGTTTTTATAATCCTAGAAAAAATGAAACACAATTAAATATTCCTGTTATAATTAGTTTATTAAATCAAGGAGCTCAACCTAGTAATACTGTTTATAATCTGTTTAAAAAAGCTAAAATTTTTGAAAATACTAAAGTCATATCTTAAAAACAAATGCATTCTATAACATTATTTTTACAAACATTACCTTATTATCCATTTTTTTTATTAATCATTTATTATACTGTACTTATATCATCGTCTAATGAACGATTTTTTTTTAATTTAATCAAAAGAATCTCTTCTTCCTTAATTAACTTTAAAAAAATATAATTATTAATAAAAAAAGAATATTTTAAAAAAGCTTATTTTCTTTTTTCAATTTCATATTGAATATTAAAAGAAAATAAGCTTTTTTAAGTAGCATTTACTTTAACACATTTGTTCTACTGCAGAAATAATTTGATTAGGTTGTATAACTGTTAATTCTTCAAGCGGTCCACTATATGGAGTAGGTACATCTTGAGATGATAAACAAGTAATCGGTGCATCAAGATAATCAAATAGGTTTTCTAAAATTGCTGCTCTAAGACTAGCTCCAATTCCTCCAGTTCGCATACATTCTTCTACAATTAAGACTTTATGTGTTTTACAAATAGACATAGCAATAGTTCCCATATCTAATGGTTTTAGACTTACTATATCAATTACTTCTGGATCATAACCTTTATCTACAAGAGTTTTTACAGCTTGCAGGACATGATGTCGCATACGTGAATATGTAAGTATAGTAATATCTTTACCAGGTCTAACTAATTCTGCTTTTTCTAGACAAAGAGTATATTCTTGATCAGGAATTTTTTGATTAAGATTGTATAAAAGTACATGCTCAAAAAAGATAATAGGATTTTCACTTCGAATTGCAGATTTTAATAAACCTTTGGCATTATAAGGTGTAGAACAAGCAACCATTTGTAGGCCTGGAACAGATTGAAAATAAGATTCTAATCTTTGTGAATGCTCAGCACCTAATTGTCTTCCTACTCCTCCTGGTCCACGTATAACAATTGGAATTGTAAAATTTCCTCCAGATGTATAATGTAACATACCTGCATTATTAGCTATTTGATTAAATGCCAATAAGAGAAAACCCATATTCATCCCTTCAACTACAGGACGTAATCCAGTCATAGCTGCACCAATTGCCATTCCTGTAAAACTATTTTCGGCAATAGGTGTATCTAATAATCGTAAATCACCATATTTTTCTGCAAAACCTTTCGTAACTTTATAAGAACCTCCATAGTGTCCTACATCTTCCCCCATTACCAATACACGTGGATCTCTTGCCATCTCTTCATCGAGACCTTCACGTAGTGCTTCAAATAGTAATATTTCTGCCATTTTAATTAAATTAATATTTATGGAATAAATAGGTTTTCAATTGATCTTATTTAATTGAATTTAAATTATAAATAATAAATAATTTATTTATTTTAAATTATATATTATTTTAGATAATATATCTTTTTTATATTAAATAACAAAAAATAATCTTTCATAATAAATCTTGACAAAAAGATATAAAAATTAATACAATTTGTTATGATTAATTATATTAAATAAAAATCAAAATTATTATGTATTTTTTATATTAATCATGATATTATTTATTATCAATCAGGGTTGCTAACTCAATGGTAGAGTACTCGGCTTTTAAGTGCGACTTAGCAAATACTAGGGTTCATATGATTTTATATACAAATTTGCTAGAAATAAAAAATTAAACAGCTAACTTATTTTAATCAATGAAAATAGGGAATATAGCATGCTGGTTTTATATACATAAAATGTAATACGAAATTAAATGTAATACTAAATTTTATTTATATAAATATTAAATTAAGTTTATGGAATAATATTAAAAATATACTCTTTTGTTTAATAAAAAAAGTAGAGACGAGCCTCTATTTGACCTGTTTATTTAGATTCTAAATTGGATTCTACTGTTAAGATGATAAAAGCTCAACAGTTACTAGTAATCAGAATCTTACTTTTATTTATATGAGTATAATCCTAAAAACTGCAAATATTACCCTAGTAATTACAAGTGTAATGACCATTTTGCCTTAATCAATAAGGTCAGAAGAAAGATTTATTTGAAAATCAAATTAAATAATACTATTGATAATCTTAATAAAATCTTATTATATATAATATTTATTCTGTCAAATAAAAATATATTATTATATTTTTATAACAAAAAAATATATATAAAGAGAGCCGTATGCAATGAAAATTGCCAGTACGGTTTGGGAAGAGGTAATTAAACTATAGTCTAATTACCGACTTTCATCCGTCTAGTTCCGGGTTCGAGCCCCGGGCAACCCACTTTCTATTTTTTAAATATTTACAAATTAACTTGATTGAATATAAATAAATTAATAGTATTGCTTATAATAACTAAGCTGTGCTAAGCTTCATATGCGCGGGTATAGTTTAGTGGTAAAAGTGTGACTCGTTGGAATCTTAAAAAATAATTAGAGGTTCTTAGTATATAATAAAACTTTAATGGTTTTAAATATTAAGATAGCATACTTTGATTATATAACTTGATCTTCATATAGATTTTTTCTTATCCATTGATGTAATGGATAAATGTTTCTTGCGTATTAAATTAATATCATTTATTACGTATAGCTGGATATATTAAAATTTACACTATTTTTTTTATTGTAATATTTCATAAAAGATCCATGAAGATAAATCAAAAACGTAACATTTTATCGTCACTAAAAATATAATTTATTTCTATAGATTATACTAAAAAATTTGTATAAGATATTATCTAGATTTGCCAAGATAACAAGCATTTTACTTATCAAATCGGTAAAGATTAGTTTTCTAAAGATTAAAAGAAATGAAGAAAAAGAACGAGTAAAAAAAATCAAGATGATTGGAAGTTCTTTTTTATCAAGAATATTGGTTTTTTGGGCTTATCTAAAAAGCATTACTTTCAAAGTAAATAGCTGATATAGATACTAAGAATTTGAAATATTATATATCTAAAATTTTTAGAGAAGCCGTATGAAAATAAATTTTCATGTTCGGTTTTGAAGTAGAGATGTTTTTTTAAATATTCATCGACTATAACCCTTAGCCTTCCAAGCTAATGATGCGGGTTCGATTCCCGCTACCCGCTTTTCTTTTATATTAGCGTCCATCGTTCAATGGATAGGACAGAGGTCTTCTAAACCTCCAATATAGGTTCGAATCCTATTGGACGTAGTATGTTTAATATTATACCCATAATAAAAATACTTAAAATAATAAATTTTAATATTATGGGTATAATATTAAAATTTATTATCCTTTGCTTTTATCTATTTCTTCTTGTGCTAAAAATAATTCAGTATGTTCTTGAATAGATTCTTTAAGAATCTTTTCAGCTTCTTCTGTAAAAACTTTAGTAGAACGAATAATATCTCCGAATTTCGGTTTGTTTGTAGAAATATATTCTCTTAATTGAACTAAGAAACTTTTTACTTGAGCAACTTCTAATATATCTAAATATCCATTTACACCAGTATAAATCGTCGCTACTTGCTCTTCTACAGCCAAAGGTGCTGATTGTGATTGTTTTAAAAGTTCTCTCAATCTTTGTCCTCTTGCTAATTGATTTTGAGTAGCTTTATCTAAATCAGATGCAAATTGAGCAAATGCTTCTAATTCTGCAAATTGAGCAAGTTCAAGTTTTAACTTTCCAGCAACTTGTTTCATTGCTTTGATTTGAGCAGCAGATCCTACACGAGATACAGATATTCCTACATTAATTGCTGGTCTAATCCCAGAATTAAATAAATCTGCAGATAAGAATATTTGCCCATCTGTAATAGAAATTACGTTTGTAGGGATATAAGCAGATACATCTCCTGCTTGAGTTTCAACAATAGGTAAAGCAGTCATACTGCCTTCACCAAGTTGAGAACTTAATTTAGCAGCTCTTTCTAATAAACGAGAGTGAAGATAAAATACATCTCCTGGATAAGCTTCACGTCCTGGTGGTCTTCTCAAAAGAAGAGACATTTGTCTATAAGCTTGTGCTTGTTTAGATAAATCATCATATATAACTAATGTATGACGACCTTTATACATAAAATATTCAGCCAAAGAAGCTCCAGTATAAGGTGCTAAATATTGTAGTGTAGCTGGAGAATTCGCTGGTTCGGCTACTACAATAGTATAATCCATTGCACCACGTTCCTCTAAAGTATTAACTACTTGAGCTACAGAAGAAGCTTTTTGACCAATTGCTACATAAACACATATTACATTATTACCTTTTTGATTTAAAATTGTGTCAATAGCTACTGCTGTTTTTCCAGTTTGTCTATCTCCAATAATTAACTCTCTTTGCCCACGACCAATTGGAATCATAGCATCAATTGCAATCAGTCCTGTTTGCATTGGTTCATACACTGAACGTCTTGAAATAATTCCAGGTGCAGGAGATTCAATTAAGCGATATTCAGATGCACTGATTTCACCTTTACCATCTATTGGACGTGCTAAAGCATTAACTACCCTGCCTAAATAAGATTCACTGACTGGAATTTGAGCGATTTTACCGGTTGCTTTTACAGAACTACCTTCTTGGATAGTTAATCCATCACCCATTAATACAGCACCTACATTATCTGTTTCTAAATTTAATGCAATACCAACTGTACCATCTTCAAATTCAAGTAGTTCACCTGACATAACTTTATCAAGACCATAGATGCGTGCGATTCCATCCCCTACTTGTAAAACTGTACCAATATTAACAACCCTTACTTCTTGATTGTATTGTTCAATCTGTCTACGGATAATACTGCTAATCTCGTCAGGTCGAATATTTACCATTGGCATTAATACATAATCTTTGAACAATTTATATTAAAATATTAATCACTCATACCATCTAAATTTTTTAAAAGACCAATATTATTATCTATTAGTCGACTTTGTAAATCAGCATTTAAAGATAGATTAAGTGTTTCAAGAGCACGTTCTAAAGCTAAACGTGACACTTGTTGACGGACTTGTTCAATAGCTTTTTGTTCTTCAAAACGAATGGTTCCATTTTTAGAATCTTCAAGTTTTTTTGAATCTTCATCTGCTGATTTAATTAATTCTAATCTCTCTCTTTCTAATTGAGCTAAACCTTGAACACGAATTTCATCTGCTTTTAATTTAGCCTGTTGAAGACGAGCTTTTGCTTGTTGAAGTTTATCTTCAGCTTCTTTATAGCATTCTTCAGCATCACGTATGGTACTTAAAATTGTTTCTTTACGATTATCCAATAAGGTGTTTAATGAAAGTAGAAAGTTTAATTATATAATAACTATCTCTTCCCAAACTGGACATGAGCCTTTAGGTTCATCCAGCTTTCTAGACAATTAATAAAAATATATATATTTGATTTTTTATTATTTATTTAATAAACTGTCCTATTTTTGTTAATAATTTTAATTTCCATTTATATTTATAATTAGTTGGATTATTACAACAAAAATTCTTTTGAAATAGAATTTAATTAAACTCTATATCAAGATTCTTGAATTAATAGCATAATTGATTTTTAAAGACTATTAGGTCGTTAATTTAAGATAACATAAATTGTTATTTATACATTGAAAGATTTTAAAAGATTTAATGGCTTCTCCTTCATGGGTACTTGATGTTAGAGTCAATCTTCAAAGTTGTATTAGTCTACAACTATTCTTCAATAGTATACAAATTAGTTAAAACTTTAGACAATTAAGTCTGGACCTTTGTCTATCATTCAAAAATGATTTTGGTATTTATCATTATTTACAATTAGACGACATGCTATTTTTCCTTTACAAATTGCTCGGTAAAAGTTAGTCGTTGATATCTTGTACTGCCATTTTTATAGTACATCTGGATTTTTTCAGAAAAATTATACTAATATTCATTACGCACGTACCCCTTTTCCAAAATACACCAATACTCCAATAACGACTCCTAAGTTAATTAGATTAGTTTCTAATAAATTAGTATTTAGCCCAAAACTTGTTGCTAAAGGCAATTGATTCATATCTGTTAAAATAATAAGGTTAGTCAGAATGCTCATAATCTATATTTAAATCTGTTTCCAATCTTTTATATTGTAAATTATAATGATCTGTTTCTTATAGGATTATATATAAATCCTATAAAAAACAGATCAAAGGCAATAGTCTTCTCAATATTAAAAATGGGAAAAAAATCGCAAAAATATGATCTACTTCTTTAATAATTATTGAATTAAATGATCCAAATTTTATCTTTATCTGTAGTCATTAATTTTTCAGTAAATCTTCAGATTGACTAAATTTATTTTTATATTTTAAACAAATGGATTAGCAAAAAGTAGAGCTAAGGCTACTACAAGACCATAAATTGTTAATGCTTCCATAAATGCTAAACTAAGTAATAAAGTACCTCTAATCTTACCTTCTGCTTCAGGTTGTCTTGCAATACCTTCTACAGCTTGACCAGCAGCTGTACCTTGACCAATTCCAGGCCCAATAGAAGCTAAACCTACAGATAATCCGGCAGCGATTACAGAAGCAGCAGAAATTAATGGACTCATTAGATCTCCTTCAGCTAAAATTGAGTAAAAATAATAAAATATTTTATTAATATCACTCTATAATTTACCAATAGTCAGTTAAATAATTATTGGTATAAACAATAAATAACTCAAAATGTCTCTTCAATGTGATAGTAACACCAAAATATTCTATTTTTTAGAATAGAATTTTATATTGTTTAGAATAAAATTATATAATTAATTATAATTTATTATTAATATAAATTTAATTATTATATTTTTTTATAGTTAATATAAAATTAGTTATGTATAACTATAATTGATTACCAGATTCACTAAATTTTTATAAAATAATCAATTATACATAATAATTATATGTATAATTGATACTAAAATAGTTATTTTAAAAAATTAGATTAATATAATTTATTAGAATAATTAAATAAATTTATATTTATCACATAAATGTAATATTAAAATCATATTATATTTATAAGAACTCAATTTAATATTTTTTTATTTTCTAAACAATAGCAATTATTAAATGAATATGTGAAACTAAATCTGTTATATTTTAAATGAATCTATATTCATTTGTAAAGTTAAATCGTTCTATACTTATAAAATCAAATTTTTAAGATAAATTATTATTTTATTATTAATATTTGTATTTTTTTAAAATACAAATATTAATAATAAAATAATAATTTATAATTTTAAATCATAAATTATTATTTTAATGATGTCCTTCCATTGATTCCCCAATATATGCTGCTGCTAAAGTAGCAAAAATTAAAGCTTGGATACCACTTGTAAATAGTCCTAAAAACATCATAGGAATAGGTACTACCAATGGTACAAGAGATATTAATACAGCAACAACTAATTCATCAGCTAAAATATTACCAAACAATCGAAAACTTAAAGATAATGGTTTTGTAAAATCTTCTAAAATATTAATAGGTAATAAAACTGGTGTTGGTTGTATATATTTTCCAAAATAGCTTAACCCTTTTTTATGAAGTCCGGCATAAAAATAAGCTACAGATGTCATTAAAGCTAAAGCAACTGTTGTGTTTATATCGTTGGTAGGTGCTGCAAGTTCTCCATGCGGTAATTCAATTACACGCCAAGGAAGTAAAGCACCAGACCAGTTAGATACAAAAATAAAAAGAAATAAAGTACCAATAAAAGGCACCCAAGGACGATATTCTTCTTCACCAATTTGAGTACGAGTTAAATCTCTAATAAATTCTAATACATATTCTATAAAATTCTGTGTACCAGTAGGTACTGTTTGTAAATTTCTAGTTGCAATAATAGCTATAGCTAATAAGAGTGTAATTACTACCCAAGAAGTAATAAGAACTTGTGCATGTACTTCAAAATTTCCTATTTGCCAATAAAAATGTTGACCAACTTCTACACCAGATATATTGTATATTTGATTAATATAATCAAAATTTTGATCTTGATTCATATACACCTTTTTGAAAAAAAAATAAATTGAATATAATAGAATTATATTATTTTAAGTATATTTATAAAAGATTAATTATTTTATTTTTTATTTTCAAAAGAATTTTAATAATATAATTTTATTATTTTGACTTGAAATCATATTTTTAATAAACTTTCTGAAAAGATCGTCCTTCTCTAATTGAATTAGTTAATTTATTTAAAATTAATTTTATAGAAGCTCTAGAATCATCATTTGCTGGTATAGGAATGTCACTAAGATCTGGATCACAATTAGTATCTACTAGACAAATAGTAGGAATCCCTAAAGTAATACATTCTTTAAGTGCAGTTAATTCATGTTGTTGATCTACAATAATGACTATATCTGGCAATTTAGTCATATGGCGAATTCCATCTAAATATTTACGCAATTGTAGTAATTGTCTTTTTAAAACACTAGCTTCTTTTTTAGGAAGTTGATTAAAACCTCCAATTCTTTCTAATGATTCTAATTCTTTTAATTTTTTTAAACGTTCTTGGATAGTAGACCAATTAGTTAACATTCCACCTAACCATTTTTGGTTTACATAATGACATCTAGCTTTTTTAGCAGCAATAGCAATTAAATCAGCTGCTTGATATTTAGTTCCTACTAATAAAAATTCTTTTCCTGTACTAGCAGTATTGGCAAGTAGTTCACAAGCTTCACCTAAAAAACGAGCTGTTTGAGTTAAATTTATCACATGAATACCTTTACGTTCAGCAAAGATATAAGGTGCCATTTTAGGATTCCATTTACGAGCTTGGTGTCCTAAATGAACCCCAGCTTCTATCATTTCTTCTAAATTTATATTCCAATAATTTTTATTCATGAAATATTCTTGATGCTTATAAATTATACTATAAATAGTTTATACGTTGTTTCTAATTCTAATCTAGAATTAATACTATATATACTATATATACTATATATACTATATATATAGTATATATAGTATATATAGTATATATAGTATATATAGTATATATAGTATATATAGTATATATAGTATATATAGTATACTATATATTAAATGAGTCTTTGAAAATATTTTTGAAATCATTATTAATAAAATAACTAATAAAAATATTTAGATTTATATTTATTGGGAATTTAGTGGGTGACAAAAAAGAATAATTATTATATTTTATTCTAAATTAATAATTTATAAAATTATTATTCGTATTAGAATGATATGATGATAATAATTTTAAATATTTATGAATTAACTTTTTATTCAAAAGTAATATATTTTTTTTTATATTAATATTTTTTTTTTCTATATTATTATTAAAAATAAATTTATAATTTTTTTGAGAGTTATACTTTATATTGCTTTCTATTTTTATTTGACATAAAATTTCTTGTGATCCAGTTCCTGCTGGAATAACTCCTCCTAAAACTACATTTTCTTTTAAACCCCTTAACCAATCTGATCTACCTTTTATAGCAGCTTTAGTTAGTACACGTGTAGTTTCTTGAAAACTCGCTTCTGAAATAAAAGAATATGTATTTAATGATGCTTTAGTAATACCTATTAGAAGTGGTTTATAATATAAAGGTTGATGTAAAATTCGATTAATTCGTTGGGCTCTTAAAAGATCAATAATTTCTCCTGGTAAAAAAATATTAGAAATATTATCTTGAATCATATGAACTCTGGATGTCATTTGACGGACAATTATTTCTAAATGTTTATCTGAAATATTAACCCCTTGACTTTGGTAAACTCTTTGAATTTGATCTACTAATTCTATTTGACTTTGTTCTAAAGCTATTTGTGTACTAATTATAAAACTCCACTTTTCTCCTAAAAAAGAATTCATATCAGTACTCCAATCCAAAAACCCATTATCTAAATTTAATGAAACCGTATTTAACGGTCTTGCTTCTAAAAGTTGTTCTACTTTGGGTAAACCTTGAATAATATCTCTGCTTTTGAATCTTTCATAAATTAATGTAATTAAATTATTTCCTTCTTGCATAGCTTGACCATAATTACCATGTATGATTGCATTTTTAGTTGCAAGATAAGGATTAGCTAACCTAAATACTAAATTTTTTTCGGTTATAGATATAATTTGACCAGATATAGGTAATAAATCATTATTATTAATTAAACATCCTTTAATAATTAATTGACCTAATTTAATAATTAAATTATTCAATATTCTATTATTAACATGATATGATTGATTATTTTGAAATAATTTATCAAATACATAATCTGAATGTATATGTAAAGATTCATCTATAAAAAACCAATTTAAATTTATTCCAGATAATTTATTACTTAATTGATTATCAAATTGATTTTTATATAAATAATATAATAAATATTTAGGATTAATAAAATCTAAAATGTTATGATTAATATTTTTATAATTATAACCTATAAGACCTATATTATTCCACTTAAATTGAGTTGATTTGAGAAATTTAATTGAATAAACTTTTGGATTATTTTTATAATTAATATTAATATTATCTTTTAAAGATAATTTATTTTTTTCTGATGAACTCAAAATCATTGGATTCTGAAATTCATTTTTACTAAAAATAATTTGAATTTTTTGTACATTAGAAATAATTAAAAAAGAATATTCTTTTTTAGAATTAACAGGTAAAGATCTTATAATACCTTTAGATTTAGCAATTAAATTTGTATCTATTGTAAATTCAGGAATAAAATTATTTAAATAATTAAAATTATTACTAAATAATGAGCTTGGTTTTTGATATATTTTTTGAATATATGAATAAGATTTTAACTTCATCTTATTTTTAATGCTAATTTGAAAATAACAATTCGCTATTGTTTTTATTCCTATATCTATTTTACTATATTCAACTTCTTGAAAATTCAATTGATCTTTTATTTGAATTACAATTGCTTTTTGTATTAATTGTATATTATTACTAGATTGAATATATTCACCATTCTCATAAAGAATATATTTTATAGTCTCTAATTGAATTTGTTTTTGCTTACCTAATGTTGTAATAAATAAGGGTTGATTAATATTTTTATTATTATGTATATAATATTCGATTGCTGGTCGGAATAATAAAAACGATTTACCTTTATGAGTATTAAAATATTGAATATATATTGGCTGATTAGCAAAAATATTATCAATAATATGTTCATTATTTTGGTATAATTTACCATGTTTTTTTAAAACATCTTGTAATTGAGATGGATAATAAATTTTCCCTGGTAATATAGATACTTGATATAAATTATGACTTTTTCTTTTAATTTGAACTAAGCCTTCTTGTTTATTATAAATTCCTTCGGATATTTCCGTGTTACTTTTAATAATACTACAATCTTCTACAAAAATTAATGATAAAGGTTTATTAATAAAAAACACTTCTTCTGGAATCCAAAAAATAGTTCCACTTTGAATTATTTTAAAAAATATTTTAGAAGATTGATTTTTATTTTCTTCTGAATTTAAATAATATTTAGTTTGATTATCTACTTCAATAGTACCGTATTTAATTATACCACAAGATTGAACTTGAAACTCAGAAGGATCAAAAGTAGCAATAATTTGATGATTATTAATTAAAGTATTATTTTTTAAAAAAAACATAGAAAATTTAATTAAAGATTGATTGATCAAACCATCTATTTTATTTTTATTTAAATAAATATTTTTTTCAGAAATAAGATGGGATAGTATTTTATATTTATCTATAATTAAATGAGAATAGATTGTTTTTACTGAAAAATTATCAAGATTTTTCTTGATTCTAATAGAATTTTTAATATTATTTTGCCAATTTAAAGTTTTTTGTGCATTTATATTAATTAATATTTTTTTATTTTTTTTACTTAAACCTAATTTACGTATAGCTAATGATAAATTGTTAATTACTTGATCTTCATCTTTATAGAATAATAATTTATTGTTCCAAGAAAAATCAATTATTCCTTCTAAAATCCAAACATGACTAGATTTATTTACTATATGTAACGAACTATGCATATATGCTGGCTCATGATTGATTTTATTACCCCAATGCATTTCGCCTTCAAAAGAAGAATATATATATTTTTCAACTTGTTCTTTTAAAGGAGAAGTTTGAGCTCTAACTTCAGCAATTAATTGTTTAGATTTTATATATTTTCCATTTTGAATAAGTATTAAACTATGTGCTGGTATTAATACAGATTTTTTTTTACCAGGAGAATCAATTATTACTGTTAAATTATTATCACAAATCCATGCAGGATGTCCATGACGAGTTCTAGTGGGTTTAACCATTAAAGAATCAAAGTGTACTATACCGTTAAAAGGTGATCTAATATGTTCTGCAATATCACCAGTGAAAACACCTCCTGTATGAAAAGTACGTAATGTTAATTGTGTGCCTGGTTCTCCTATAGATTGACCTGCAATAATTCCAACAGCTTCTCCTATTTGTACTAAGTCACCGTGATTTAAACTCCAACCATAACATAATTGACATATCCAATGTCTATTTTTACAAGTTAAAGGGGATCTAATAAAAAAAGATTCTTGTTTAGAATTAACGAGTTTCATTACAAGTTCAGTACTAATATCTTGGTTTCTTTTAGCAATACATCTATTATTAATATGTATATGATCTCCTAAGACACGTCCAATTAATCTTCCTGAAGAAAAATTGAAAATATTAATTTTTTTATTAATATTTTTAAAATGAATACCTTTAGTAGTTTGACAATCTGTTTGCCTAATAACAGCATGCTGAACAACTTCAACCAATCTTCGTGTTAAATATCCAGCATCTGAAGTTCGTACAGCTGTATCAACGACTCCTTTTCTGGCACCATAACAGGAGATAATATATTCTGTCAATGATAAACCTTCTCTTAAGTTATTCTGTATAGGAAGATCAATAATTTGTCCTTGAGGATCTGTCATTAATCCTCTCATACCTACTAATTGATGTACTTGAGAAGTACTACCTCTAGCACCAGAAAATGACATCAAATGTACAGGATTCAAAGGATCTGTAATTCTAAAATTAGGATTCATTTCCTGTTTAAGATATTCACTAGTTATATACCAAGTTTCAATTAATTGCCTTAATTTTTCTACTGCGTGTATACTTCCATAGCGATTGTGTATATCTGAAATTAAAGCTTGATTTTCTGCATCTTGAATTAACCAACTTTTAGAAGGTGCTGTTAATAAATCATCAATACCCAAAGAAATTCCTGATTCAGTAGCATAGTGAAAACCAAGTGTTTTTAAATGATCTAATATATGTGCTACAGAAGTTACTCCTAAATAACCTACTAATCTACTAATTAATTGTTTCATAGCAGGTCGATCCATTGATTGATTATAAAATAAAATTTTAATTTGTTCTGGCATTATTTATAAAAATTAGAATATGATTTTAATGCAAATTAGATTTTACATTTTTTAAATTTAGACATTTACTGAATTTCAATAATTTAATAATTTTTATTTTTACAACCCCATAAAGCACCTTGAATAGATTCATTTAATTGTTGATTAAAGATAACTCTACCTACAGTAGTTAATAAATATGCAGATTTTACATTATTTAATTGATCTTCATATATTTGCCAATTATCATATATTTTATATCTAAGACCAGAAGGATCATATTGTATTTCAATAGTATTTTCTTGTCCCAATGTAGTAACTTCTAAAGTTTTATTACATTTTAACCACAAAGAATCATGAATGTTTATGTTTGTTTGTTCTTTTAATTTAATAACATCATTGTAATTAGAAAAAAAATTAATATTCACATAATTATTTTGATTTAAATTATTAAAATAATTATATATTCCTTGACGATTTTGCAATGTTAGAATATAAATTCCAAGTAACATATCTTGACTTGGTACAGCTATTGGTTCACCTGTAGCTGGAGAAATAAGATTACCATGTGCAAGCATCAATAATCTAGCTTCTGTTTGTGCTTCTAAAGATAATGGTACATGAATTGCCATTTGATCACCATCAAAATCTGCATTAAATCCACTACATACTAAAGGATGTAATTGAATAGCTCGTTCTTTTACTAAAATAGGTTGAAATGCTTGTATGCCTAATCTATGCAAAGTAGGTGCTCTGTTTAATAGAATAGGATGATTTTTAATTGATTCTTGTAATATAGACCATATTATAGGTTCTTTATTTTTAATCATTGTTTTAGCAGATCGAAGATTTGGAGCTAGTTCTTTTTCAATCAATGTTCTAATTAAAAAAGGTTGAAAAAGTTCTATAGCCATTTCACGAGGTAATCCACACTGATGTAAAGATAAAAAAGGACCAACAACAATTACTGAACGTCCTGAATAATCGACTCTTTTACCTAATAAATCTTGTCTAAAACGCCCTTCTTTACCTTCAATAATTTCTGAAAAAGATTTATATGGTCTATTATTTCTATCTTTCATTATTTGACTGCCAATACGATTATCAATAAGCGCATCTACAGCTTCTTGTACTAAACGTTTTTGATAAATAACTAATCCTACAGGAGTCGAACTACTTTTTTTTAAAAAACCTATTAAAGTATTGTTACGATAAATAACTCTTCGATAAAGTTCATTTAAATCTGAAGTAATTAATTCTCCTTGACCTAATTCAATCATCGGTCTTAATTCTGGGGGAAGTACTGGTAAGATTGAAATTAACATCCATTGTGGTTTAATACCTGCTTGTAAAAAATATTTTGCAAGTTTTATACGTCTAACTAATAAATCTTTCATTCTTTGAATTTTTCTATCTTCATAGAGATTACCAGTTGATTCTTGTATATTTAATTTTTCCCAATCATTATAAGATTCAAATGCTATTTTTTCTAGATTCAATTCTGAAAGTTTTTTATGAATTGCATCACCTCCAGTTGCCATTTCTCTTTTTTGAAAGAATTCAAAATTTTTGGTAGAAAAAAAACGTGGTAGTAATTCTTTCCATAATTGATCATCATAATTAAACATTTTATGCACTCTTAAAAGAGTTGGTTTCCTTGCAATAGGTCTAGGCATAAACAGATTGGGATAGGTTATAATTAATGCCCCCCCTAAGAACCACACATGAAATTTTTTTTTCGTTGTGGCTCAAATAATAATATTTTTTATATATCATGCAAAATGTAATTTATTTTTATTTATCAGTCGAATTGGATATTAACAAATAAAAAGTATTTACGATATTTTTAAAATATTTTTATAATTATTACTTATTATTCTTAGTCCAATTATATTTTTGGCTAAAGTTATTATATTTAACAATTTTTCTTGGATAGTCTTTTCTACAATTAATTGATAAAAAATAATTTTTCTTTATTTTTTATTAAATTACTGAGATTTAACTTGTCTTAATTACAGTATATTTTTAAATCTTTATAGGTCATTGTTCTATTTCGATGGCTATCTTTTTAAAATATTATATTTGCGATGAAAATTAATATAAACCATTAATTAATATAAAATTAAATTTTAATGATATAATATAACGAAATCTAAGCAGCAATTTTGATTATTGACCATAGATTATTTTCTTTATAAAAAAATATAATTAAATTGTCCCCAAGTTTCAATTTTAATTTTTTAAAATTTATAAATTGTTGGGTCTAAAGAAATCATTGAAATATTCTTTAAATATCTGTAATTTACTTTCAAGTCACACATCGCAATATACTAAACCTTCTAATTCTTTTAATGGTATTCTTAATAAATTTCCTATATGACTTGGTAAACGTTTTAAATACCAAGGATGTGTAACAGGACAAGCTAAGCGAATATAACCCATTCTATATCTTCTTACTTTTGAATCCGTAAATTCAACTCCACATTGTTTACAAAATTTGGATTCTTGACCTTGTTTGATTATTCCTTGATATTTACCACATCCACATATACCACTTTTAACAGGACCAAAAATTCTTTCACAAAATAATCCATCCTTTTCTGGTTTATGACTATTATAATGTAAAGTATAAGGCTTTTTTACTTCTCCTATTATTTCACCATTTGGTAGAACTCTTTCTGCCCAGCTTCGTATTTGTTCTGGAGATGCTATTTCGACTTGAATATATTGGTATTTTTTTTTATGTATCATAATTTTTTTGATGTATAAATCAATTGATTTATTTTATCTATTTATATTTTCTTTTCTTTAAATATATTTTTTAAATTTCAATGTGAGATATTTGAAAATTGTTTTGATTAATATTAATATGTGTAATTTCTACACTTAAACATCTTAATTCACGTGTTAATAATCTAAATGATTCTGGGGCAGTTAATGGTTTTTTAAGAGGTTCACCAGTAATTATCGCACCTAAAATTTCATGACGTGATTCAATATGGTCTGATTTAATAGTCAACATTTCTTGTAATACATATGCTGCACCAAAACCTTCTAATGCCCACACTTCCATTTCACCTACTCTTTGTCCTCCTCCTCTTGATCTACCTCTTACAGGCTGTTGAGTTACTAAGGAATATGGACCTGTAGATCTAGCATGAATCTTATCATCTACTTGATGAATTAATTTCAACATATAAGCAACTCCAACAGTTACAGGTTGATTAAATGTTTCTCCTGTTCTACCATCAAATAACTTGTTTTTTCCTGGTGTATCTTGTTCAAAAATCCATGGATAACCAGTTTTTTGTTTAGCTTTATGTAATTCAGAAAAAATTAATTTACGAGATGCTTCTCTTTCATATCTTTCATCAAAAGGCATTATTCTATAATGTTTTCCTAAGAAATCTCCTGCAAAACCAAGCAGGCATTCAAAAATTTGGCCTACATTCATGCGAGATGGTACTCCTAAAGGACTAAGAACCATATCTATAGCTTTACCATTTTGTAAATAGGGCATATCTTGTATAGGTAAAATTTTAGAAATAATCCCTTTATTTCCATGACGTCCTGCTACTTTATCGCCTACTTGAATTTTTCGTTTTTGTAATATATAAACATGTATAATTTCAATCTGATCTATTGAGTTATCATCTTGATATAAAAATTTAACATCAATGACTCTACCTTGTCCTCCTGAAGGTACTCTAAGAGATGTATCACGATTATGACCAACTTGAATTCCAAATATAGCTTGCAATAATTTGCCTTCTGGTGCACGAAGTGTATCTTCTACATATTGAGGAGTTAATTTACCTATTAAAATATCTCCTGTTTCAACCCAAGATCCTGGTATAATCACCCCATTATTATCTAAGTTTCTTAATAAATTAGAATCTAATTGAGGTATATCTTTAGTGATTTTATCACGTCCTTGATTATTAGCATGTATTTCTATCTCATATTTTTCAATATGGATTGATGTATAAATATTATCATATACTAATCTTTCGCTAATTAAGACTGCATCTTCAAAATTATATCCTTCCCATGGCATGTAAGCTACGAGTATGTTTTTGCCTAAAGCTAATTCACCACCAACACTAGTTGCACCATCTGCTAAAATTTGTCCTTTTTTTATCCATTGTCCTTGCTGAACAATAGGTTTTTGATGAATACAAGTATTATTATTAGATCTTTGATAATTAATAATTTTTATATTACACATAAAATTATCATTATTCATAAATTCAATAGAAGATCCATCTACATAAGATATACACAAATCTTCTTTTGCAATAACTACACTACCTGAATCTAATGCTACTTGACTTTCTAGTCCAGTACCTACAATAGGTTTTTCTGGATCAATTACTGGTACTGCTTGTCTTTGCATATTAGAACCCATTAATGCTCTATTAGCATCATCATGTTCTAAAAATGGAATTAATGATGCACCAATTGAAAAATATTGCCAAGGAAATACACTACGTAAATATGTAAAATTACATGTTGTAGCAATAAATTCTTCTTTATATCTTACCGCTGTTGTTTGTTTTTCTTCATTTTCTTCGTCAAAATATAAAGAATTTCCACTAACTATTTTATAATATTCATCTTGTTGAGCTGATAAATAAATTGGTTCATCTTGGCCTAAAGATTTATCTATTTTATAGAATGGACTTTGAATAAATCCTAAATCATTTATTTGAGCATGTGTAGCTAAAGATGCTATTAATCCTGCATTCATGCCTTCTGAAGTTTCAATAGGACAGATACGTCCATAATGACTAGGGTGAATATCTCTTACATTAAAAGTAGCTGTTCTTCTAGTTAATCCTCCAGGCCCTAATGAACTTAGTCTTCTTTTGTGTACCATTTCTGTGAGTGGATTAGTTTGATCTAAAAATTGAGATAATGGATGTGATCCAAAAAAATCTTTAAAAATAGTTAACATCAGACTGGAATTAATTAAACTTTTAGGATTAGGTAAACGTTTTCTTTTAGATATTCCTTTCATCCCTTGTTTAATTATATTTTCTGTTTTATTTAAAGCAATTTTTAATTGATCTTTTAGTAAATCTGCAATTGAACGTATTCGTCGATTTTTCAAATGATCTATATCATCGAGTGATCCGATGCCAAAACTTAATTTGATTAAATAATCAACTGCTGTTAATAAATCTTTAGGTAATAAAAAAATTTCTTCTTTTGCAACATTAAGATTTAATCTTTTGTTTAGATTTGATCTTCCAACAACGCCTAATTCACATCTTTGTTGAAAAAATGTTCTTTGTAATTCTAAGGTAATCATATCTGAAAAAACAATATCTCCGCTAGTTGAGAAAAGCTGTTTATATAGTTCTACCATAGCATCTTGTTGTGAACGAGGACTATTACGTTTTTGATTATTAATTATTAATATATTAGGATATGAAATACCATGTGACATATCTTCTAATGTTAATCCCATAGCTAATAATAAAATAATACATGATATTTTTCGTTTTTTAGTTATTCTAGCCCATACATGTCTTTTTTCATCAATTTCAAGTTTAAATCGAGCACCACAATCGGATATAATTGTTGCAGTATAAATAGAACGATAATTAGAATCTAATTGGACGTTATAATAAATTCCTGGGCTTCTTAAAACTTGACTAACTATTACTCTAGATATACCATTAATTATAAAAGCTCTGTTCACTCCCATTAATGGTATACTACCAAGAAGAATAGTTTGTTTTTGATATTTACCAGTTGTTTTTTGTATTAATTGTGCCGGAATATATATTTCTGAAATATAATTACTGGATTTATAAATTGTTTCTCTTTCACTTAAAGTGGGTTCTGTTAAAATATACTGGTTTCCAAATAATTGAAACTCAAATTCTTGTTCAGAAGAATATATTTTTGGAAATTGTATTAATTCTTCTTTTAATAATTGATCTACAAAACGATGAAAACTTTCCAGTTGAGTTTTACCAAGATCAGGTAAAACAAACATTTCTGTTATGTTATTTTTGATTTCATTATTCATAGAGTCTTTCTATATGATGAAAAATAGATTCATTAACTTGTATAAAAAATTATTTGATAATTATTATTTTGAACAAGATACTTATTAGATTTAATAAATTTATCTAAATATAAAAAATAAGCATTAAATCTTAATAAAAAATTTTTAGTTTATTTATTATCCTAGAATAAAATAAATTCTAAAATAAATTCTAAAATAGATTTCTTATTCAGACTCAATTTGATATTAAAATTTTACTTGATTAATCAATATTTGTATTATATACTTAACTAACTTAAAGTACCTTAGATTAGCTTTATATTTAAAATTGATATTTATTTATTTTAGTATCAAGGCGATATGGCCAAGTGGTAAGGCAGAGGATTGCAAATCCTTTATCCCCAGTTCAAATCTGGGTGTCGCCTATTAAAAAATCTAGAAATTTATGTATATTTTGATTAAATATTTAAGATTTTACATAACTTAAATAATATTAAATTAAATTCCCTTGGCAACTGCTTGACTAACTGATATCATCATTTATAGAGCAATTAATTAATATTATGTAATAATAATTTATTATGGATATAGTTACTATTTCTTGGAGTGCTTTACTGGTAGTTTTTACTTTTTCAATATCTCTCGTAGTATGGGGTAGAAGTGGTTTATAATTCATATAAATAATATTGATTATAAATCTAACTATAAAATTTTATAGTTAGATTTATAATCAATATTATTTATAAAGAATATACTTAAAATATTTCATAATTTTTTTCTTCATAATCTAAAGGTTTTGTATATTTTAAATTATTTGAAATATTTGGAATATTGGAAAAATTTTCATAAAAATTAATATTTTCATTTGTTCTAAAAAAAATAGATTTATCAACATTATATTTTAAGAATTTTTGCCAACGTGCAGTATATTTATTATGTTTTTTAAATTGATTTAATCTACGAAGATATAAACTTTCGATGATAAAGAAAATAGCTGTACAACTAGATAAAATTTGTCCAAGTAATAAAATAGGATCTAAGCGCCAACCTTGATATATTAATATTCCTCCGCACAATAAACCAATAGATGAAAAAAAAAGATCATATTATTAGGATAAGTACGCATATGATATACGTTCTCCCTTAGAACCATGCTTAAAATTTTAATTTTACATTGGCTCTAGTTATATATTAAATATTATTAAAATATCCTTTTTTAAAAAATATATATATAAGTTTTTATCCAAGTTTGACTTTTGATATTGTAAACATCATAAAATTTAATCGAAAAATTTTATATTACTTTTTGGATTTTCTTGTACATAATATAAAACTTTTATAATAAAAAGTTTTATATTAAAATATTAATTTGTTTATGAATATAAATTCGTATTAATATCTTTAGGCTTACTTTATACTCCATTAATTATAAATTCATTTTAGTTTAATCTAGAGATATAAACTAAATAATTAATTTGTAAAAATTTCTTAAATATTTTGAAATTATTTTTGATAATGTTTTATGGAGCTTTGACAACTATTATGATTTATTAGCCATAGATATATTTATTCTTGATATTAAAACTAATCATTTTAATACATTTGATTCAAGTTTTACTAATTAGTTATAAATTAGTTAGAATTGAATTAGATTTTATAAATTGAAAGTATTTTTTATATATATGTCAAATCACACCTCTAGATACATCAGGTTTTTTAGTTCTTAATACATATAATAGTATGCCCATTATAATTAATCCCAAACCAACAATGGTACTGGGTCCTAATTCCATGTGAATCATAAATATTTTAAATTAGATATATTCTTTAATAGATGATAAAACAATCCTTAAATTTATTATAAAATAATAACAAACTTAAGGATTGTTAAAATTAAAATAATAAATTTACTTGCAACGATTTTATATAGAATTACATAATTAATCATTTTAAGTAAGTTTACTTTTTTAATTGAATATTAATTTGCTTCTTGACTTGCAGTTTTTACATAAAGAATAATAAGAAAAGCAGTAGGTATAATAATAAATAAAGCTGTAGCAATAAAAGCACTGATATTTACTTCCATAATTTTAGATTTTAAATAAAGTTTCTTATTTTTTCTCGGCTATTTTATATAAAATATAATTATATTTTCGAAAGTACAAGACACTCCTTAGCTATTGCCTTGGAGAGGACTCGAACCTCCACGCTTTTCAGCACGAGATTTTGAGTCTCGCGTGTCTACCATTTCACCACCAAGGCTGTGACAAAAATATTATACCGTAATATTTTTCTATAAATCCTCTTTTAAATTTATTAAAGAATATATACCTATATTATTTTTTATAGACATTAATTTTTAAATACTAAAAGGTATAGTAGATATTATTGTTTGTTTCGCAATATTAATAATTGGATTAATACTAATACCCATTATTGTAGAAGCAATTACACAAATAAGCATAGTTATTTCTAATGAACTTTTAGGAATTGAAGAATTTGATGGAGTTATATAAGTCTGAGTATAGAATGACATTTCTTTTCCTTCTTTTATAGTCATTATTTTTATAATGCGTAAATAATAATAAATAGAAATGACACTAGTAATAAGACCTATCCCGGTTAATAAATATAAACCAGATTGCCAACCACACCAAAACAAATATATTTTACCAAAAAAACCTGACATAGGTGGAATTCCCGCTAAAGATAATAAAAATATGGTAAAACAGGTTGCTAACCAAGGATCTTTCATATACAACCCTGAATAATCTCGGATTTGATCAGTACCAGTTCTCAAACCAAACAAAATAACACAACCAAATGCTCCTAAATTCATAAAAATATACATTAGTATATATACTAATACACTAGCATATCCTTCATTTTCAGAAGCAATAATTCCTATCATTAAATACCCAGCTTGACTGATTGAAGAATATGCAAGCATTCTTTTCATACTAGTTTGAGTCATTGCAATTAAATTGCCTACAACCATAGTAAGAATAGAAATAAATTCCAATATTAATTTCCAATCTTCTTGTAAATATGGAAATATTGTTGAAACTATACGCATAGTTAAGGCTAAACCTGCGCTTTTTGATACAACAGAAAGAAATGCAACAACTGGAGTTGGTGAGTTAGAGTCGAATGGTAATTTAATTGGCCATTCTCTCCTTCAAAACCGTACATGAAATTTTTATTTCATACGGCTCCTAGTAAAAGATCAATTAATTATTATATATTTTAAATCTTGTACTTTTATTGAATTATTCTTTTACAATCTCGCTTTGAGGAAAATCTTATTTAGTTTATCGAGACATCCTTTATCAAAAATTAATTTTATTTTATTTTATTTTAAATAATAAAATTTTAAATTTTTATTATTTAATGATTATGTAAATAATAAAAAAAATATATTGAATTTTTTCGTTTTTGATAGATTAAGTTATCAACTTCAGGGTTTCATATTAATAGTGGATGATTTTTTATTTTTCAAACTTTAGAAGGAAAAAATTTAAAACATAAAAACATCTATACAATAAGTTCTACTTTAATAACTTATTTTTATTTATAATTTATTTATTAAATAATATAAATTTGACACTAAATTTTTTAGTATTATTTTTTTTTACCCATAGTTATTCAAATAAAAATGAAAATATATTAGATATAATATATTATTTTTTATCCTGCTTTATTTTCTATAAATTAATTCATAATTATATATTTAATTCAAATAAGGGTTAATTATAACTTTTTTAATAAAAGTTAGGAAATTATCCTATTAATCTATCAAATTTTTTAAACTAAGTGTAATCTAAATTTTATAAGTAGATTATAACACTATAGTAAATTTTTACGAATCACACTCCTTCGTATACATCAGGGGTCCATTGATGAAATGGTACTATAGAAAGTTTAAAACCAATTCCGACAATAATAAATATTAAAGTAATCCATCCAGCTAGTGAATTATTAAGATTAGCTTCAATAAGTCCATTAGTTAATTGATTTAAATTTACTTGACCTCCAGACAATCCATAAAGCCATGAAAAGCTATAAGCTAATATAGCTGAACTTGTTCCACCTACCAGTAAATATTTCATTGCAGCTTCATTAGAACGTACATCTTTTTTACTATATGCAGCTAAAAGGTAAGATGATAAACCTAATAATTCTAAAGAAACAAATATAGTAATTAAATCATTTGCTCCAGATAAAAACATACTACCAACAGTAGCTGTTAACAAAAAAAGAACGAATTCAGTAAATTCTAAACCTGCTCTTTTTATATATTCTTTGGATAGTAATATGCATAGGAAAGAAGAGAGCAAAATGAATAAACGAAATACAATACTAAATGAGTCACTACGAAAATTATCAAATGATTCAGCTGGTATAATATCTATCCATTGTAAAAATAAAACTATTATGCTGAATAGGATACTAGTTAAAATAATTGGAGTTAAATTCAAGTTATTTTTTTTTGTAGAAGAAAGATCTATGATTATTAAAATAATCATACATAATATTAGAATTGTTTCTGGCAAAATTGTAATAATGTTTAAAGACGAAAATGTATTTTGTATTTCCATAAATAAGATATTTATATAGATTCAAATATATTTATTAGTATAATGTTAAATATTAATTTAATACATATTTATATATTAAATTAATATTTAATATATAAATATGTATATATGTTTTTTTGTGTACATAAATAAATTTAAAATATATTTTAATAAAATTCATTTAGATAAACTATGTAATTATATACAAATATGTACAGTCGATTTAACCTGAAGAGGTTACAAGAGGTTGTTCTCAGAGAAAAAGACCTTTGTCCAGCAAGTGTCCATAAGGCATCTAACAAATGTTCCAGCGGCCAGCAGCATCTGGTCTCCATTTGGCCCCCATGCCCCCCATCATGTGTCCAGGAAAAAGCATGAAAATCTCATCTGTGGGATGCCGAAATTGGATGCATTGACATGGAATGAGGGGAGAAAAAAAGCATAAATTATAGGTATTTATTTCTGAGTGCACCACTCAGTAAATTCTAAAGTCATTTGTCGAAAACAGATATCTGCTTGATGCTGATGAAGATGCTGCGTCATTTTAGAATGGATTAAAAGGTTTTGGTCAGATGGATATAGCAAAAGGACAATATCGTGATACGTGATACTAAAGAGACAGGGAGAACCTGAAGCTGATTGAGATAAATGGCTTCTAGTAATATCTAAAGACTAAAGACTAAAGACTAAAGACTAAAGACTAAAGACTAAAGACTAAAGACTTTTGATAAAAAAAATGATAAATTAAATCTCCGAAAATATTTTGCTTGGTCGGAGTGATAGCGGCCAAAGCATTTTCATGGTATACTTCAGATTGCGCTGCAATATTGTCTTGGTTCATTTTTTTTTCTCTGATTTATGTTAAGATAGAAGCAAACGAAGTAGCTAGCAACGACTAAGTTTGCAAATGTCTGCGGGACTTGCTTATCCGGCGAAGAACAAAGCCGGGTGAAAGAGGTATTAAAGTCGAAGAATTATTTAGTAGCTATCACCTCTCGCGCTTCGGGAGAGAAATTTTGAATAAAAGTCTCTGTTTTTTGTATTGTCTTTTTAAGAAATTTAAGAAATTGCAATCAGATATTTTTTTTACATCATATTGATAAAACTTGCAGTGCAAATCAATTAGCACGAAAAATTTAATTTTTCCGACTGGTTTTATCCCTGGAACTTCTTCAAGGATAAAGGCTTCATAACTTTCAAACAAGTCTGAACCTTTTATTTTAAAGTTTAGTTAAATTCATGTTTTTACTTGTTTTTTTTGCTTGTATATTAAATATTCTTACTATAAGGGATATAACTCAGTGGTAGAGTGCCATCTTGACGTGATGGAAGTCATCAGTTCAAATCTGATTATCCTTA